ATGAATTCTTGGCTATCTTCTACCAATGCTAAAGAGATAGGTACTCTTTATTTAATTTTCTCAGTTTTTGCTGGTATGATTGGTACTGCATTTTCAGTGTTAATTAGATTAGAATTATCAGCACCTGGGGTACAAGTTTTACAAGGAGACCATCAATTATTTAATGTGATCATTACTGCACATGCCTTTATAATGATCTTCTTTATGGTTAAATTTTATTGGCCTAAATTAATAACATTAAGTTATATTAATTTCTCTATTTTAAATAATCCCTTAAAAACAGATATTAAGAATGAAGCAATTAAAAATAAATCTATAGGACCAAATAATCACAAAAAGGGTTTTAATCATCCTCATAAAAAGGTAGAGATTTTAGATCCTTATCATAATCGTACTCAAATAGCTAAAGTAGCCAAAATTTCTAAAGGTGTTTATCTGTTTGAGATAGAAAATCTAAACATGAAATATGTGGGTAGTTCTATAAATCTTTATAATAGAGTTTGTTCTTATTTTATGCCTTCTATTTTGAGTAAAGCAGATAGAAAAGTGATAAGATATTTTAATAAATATGGTTTTAGTCAAGTCAAATTAACTTTATTTATATTAGAAGAGCACTTTACGTGGGAACAAGTTATTGAATTAGAACAATATTTTATTGATTCTCTTTCACCTAACCTTAATGTTGATTTAGTAGCAGGTGGTTATAATGGATATCATACACCTATGACTTTAAAAGCACGTGAAAGATTAAGAACATTACGTGGAACTGTCATATATATGTATGATACTAAAACTCAATTACTTATACATATTTCAGAATCTAAAGAATGGTTATATCAAAATATTGGTATTCATCATGTTTCTTTAACAAATTGTTTAACAGATGGAAATTTATATTTAAATAGATTTTTTTTTTCTTTAGATATAATATCTGAATTTTCTTATGAGTCATTATTAAGTACTGAAGAATTTGTTTTATTAATTAAAACAGTTAAATCAGAATATAAACCAAAACAACCTAAAAGTAAACAAATCTTAGCTGAAAATATAAATAACAAAAATTTAAATCGTACCTTTTCAAGTATAGGTGAGTTATCTAGACATTTAAAGGGGGATAGAGGTACAATAAGAAATTATATATTAGGGAGATCTAAAGGTTTATATCGAAAACAGTGGAAATTTACAATATTAACTTAAATGTTATTTATTCTTTAGGAATAATAAACAAAGGCATGGCCGGGATATATAGTAATATATGTCTTTCTTCTCGCTATATGCTGGAACACCCTTAGAGTTATATTGACTAAGCCTACTTAAAGGTAGGACACAGTAACAAAATATAAATTGGGCAATCAGCAGGAAACCAAACTATTAATTAAAAATTATTAGGAGTAGGATCCTCAGAGACTACACGCGAGATATCCTTTACAGGATAAAGATATAGTCCAAACCTTATAAACCCGAAAGGGGAGGAAAAAAGTATGCCTGCTTTAGTTGGAGGATTTGGTAACTATTTATTACCAGTTCAAGTGGGAGCACCTGATTACTTATTTAAATAAAGTATAGTAGTCCTTTTTATAGCAACCCTATAATTAGAATCGGGTAAAATGCAAGAAAATCTAATATAAATGCTTAATCAGACAATTTGCAGCGAAGTTTAATCTAGCATATTATTATTTAAAATTCAATATTTTAGATAAAGATTAAAAACGTTCAACGACTAGAAAGTGAGTAACGCTAAACAATAATCTTTCCACGAAAACCCGATAACGATAAATTTTCGTTAATGACATAGTCTGAACCACTTTGTGAAAAGTGGAAGTAAAGGATAAAGAGCCTTTATGTTAACAAAATTGATGGCTTTCCCGAGATTAAATAATATCTCATTCTGGTTATTACCTCCTTCATTAATTTTATTATTATTAAGTGCTTTAGTAGAAAATGGAGCTGGTACAGGGTGGACAGTTGAAAGTAAGCTGTCCTATTATAGCGATATAATTTTAAATAAACTCTACTCGATGCGGGAAAATCTTCAACTTGGATGTAAATGCTCATTGTTCATTACAGTATCAATTATAGATAAGGTGAAAATTCTAATTATTTTATTATTGTTATTAGTTAAAGCAACAGTAGAAAAAATGTTACAAACACGGAGACTATCCGCCTGGTTAATAAATATTATTAGCCATCAGAGACTTAACGTAGAGCATCTTATTGTTAAACTTTGTAAATCAACAGAAAAAAATTTGATTGAAACAACTATTGCCGAACAAACTCAGTACAGTTCGTATGCAAAAAATAACAAATCTTCTTTGAGTGTTAATAAAACAACTCTGTTAGAAAATAAAGAATTGTTTTCACAATGGTTAGTAGGATTTACGGATGGGGATGGTACGTTCAGTATTGCCAGACAAAATGGAACATGGTCTTTAATATTTAAATTAGGCCAAAGCACTTATAACTTAAGATTATTACACTATGTTAAAAATAAGTTAGGTGTTGGATCTATCTATGTTGAAAAAAATGGGAACATGGCACATTTCAGAATTCGAGATCGAAAAGTATTAGAATCCGTTATCTTTCCTATTTTTGATAAATATTCACTTCTTACTTCTAAACAGTTCAATTATCTCAAATTTAAAGAAGCTTTTGCTATACTATCTAACCCTACCTTAAGCAAATCAGAAAAAGATACTCTAGTGTCAAATATTGTCAATAGAGAATTACCAGTCGATTATATTTCTCCTATTTGGTCTATTATAAACAATAAGGTTTCTGATTATGCTTCAGCTTCACTTGTTATGAGTAAAGCTTGGTTAGTAGGTTTTACAGAAGCTGAGGGTAGTTTCTATTTAGTATCCAAAGGTCCTACAAGATTAGTTCATGCTTTTGAAGTAACACAAAAACTGGATGTGATTGTTTTAAATTCTATCCAACGATTGTTAGGAATTAGCACTCAAGTACAGTTTAAAAAAGCAGGATATTTCTCTCTTGCAACTACTAACTCTAGGGCTATTGAGAATTTAATAGAATTTTTCCACAATACTTTGAAAGGTATCAAATCTGTAGAATATCGAATTTGGGCTAGATCTTATAATAAGCATAAAGGAGATTTTAAATCATTAGATAGAATTCGAAATCAAATGAGAACACTAAGATTACAAAGATATACTTTAGAGCATTTTACTAGAAAAAACTCGTAAAATAAGATGAAGGCATAGTCCGATCTTTAGTGAAAATTAAAGCGTGTAATGATAGTACTCAAGAGATTATAGTCATAAACCCCTTTGAGTATGAGATTACCAACAAAAATGTTATCCTCCTTTAGCCGGTATCCAATCACACTCTGGAGCATCTGTTGATTTAGCTATCTTCAGTTTACACTTAGCTGGGGTATCTTCTTTATTAGGAGCTATCAATTCAAGTAGCATTAACCTTTCCGATTACGAAGTATTTATGTTGTTTACATATTTGTTTATAAAAAATAAAAAACCAATAAATTTTAAATTTTCCAATATTTCTAATTTTACTAGTAATTGTAATTCAATTACTAAGATTGATAAAGAATATTGGAAAACTATTTTAGGTAGAAAAGGAACTATCCAATTTTCCCATAAATTAGCAATGGAACAAATTAAAAGTCAGAAACCTGTAAATTTTAAAGTAATTAATGAAATATTAGCTTATTGTAAAATTTCAATTAGTGAAGTAATATTAAATAGATTAATAAATGTACCAAGTATACTTATAAAAAACTTAGATACTAATGAATCTAAAAAAATTCTTAAAGATAATATTGGTTCACCTTCTAGTAAAATACAGATACCTGGTCTTTACATTTTTACACATAAAATTACTGGGGATAAATATGTTGGATCCTCTTCACAATTAGCAATAAGATTATCTGGCTATCTAAATTATACACACAAACCAATAGGTAAATTTGTACCACTACTGTTAAAAGATAAATTATCTAATTTTACTTTAGAAGTTATACCTTTGGTAGACAATTATAAATTTAGGTCTGAAATAGTATTAGAGCAATATTATTTATTGGATCCTAGCTTTAATTTAAATACTGTTAGAGTAGCTAATAATCCTAGTGGTTCTAATGCTAAATCTCTGTTCATGTATAATAGAGATAAGACTATATTGTATTATTCTTCTACACAACAAAAAGATTTTATAATAAATCTTAATATTAGTCATTTTACTTTTTCTAAACATTTAAAAAATGGTTCTTATTATTTAGGTAAATATCTTTTTTCTAGAGAACCTGTATTAAATGTTAAAGTTAGTGATATCTCTAAATTAGAATTAGCTTTACAGTTAGAAAAAGATAGAAAATTATTTAATAAAAATAAGCCTTTAAATAGTTTAAGTAAAACTGTATTAATGTGTGCCAAAGATAATAATACTTTTTCAAAGGAAATAATAGGGAACAGTAAAAATATGCTGTTTTTTAGTATTGGAAAGTGTGTAGAACATTTAAGAGGTAAAGGACTTACCGCTACCCAAACAACATTGGTTAAATACATAGATACAGGTAAAAGTTATCATGGTTATATTTTTAAATATGTATAAATAAATATGTGTAATCTTATTGGTTAATTGGGGTTGATATAAAATTTCTAACTATATGCTGGAACCCCCTAAAGCTTTAAGTACTCAACTAAAAAAGAGTAAAAATCTTAAAGATAATACAATGGGCAATCAGCAGGAAACCAAATCTTTATATAATTAAAGAGAGTAGGATCCTCAGAGACTACACGTTAGACACCGTTTATATTTAAGAAAAAATTTTAAACGCTGAAGATATAGTCCACTTTAATTAAGAAATTAATTATTCACAAGGTCATTACTACAGTACTTAATATGAGAACTAATGGAATGAGTTTACATAAATTACCATTATTCGTATGGGCCATCTTTGTAACTGCAATATTATTATTATTATCTTTACCAGTATTAGCCGGTAAATTTTGTATTGTGCCGGCTTTAAATCTGGCTATATGCTGGAAACACTTTCTTAATTTAATATGGGAAAGTCAATCAGCAGGAAACTTAATTTATTTGAATATTTTAGGGATCCTCAGAGAATATACGCCAGAAATAATTTGTTGTAATAGTTTATTGTTAAAACCTAGTAAAAATAGCAATTTTATAAGTTATTTAACAGGATTAATTGAAGGTGATGGAACTATTATTGTACCTAAAACTGAAAGATCACCTAAAGGTAAACTTAATTATCCTTCTATTCAAATAGTATTTCATAAAAAAGATTTACCTTTGGCTTTACTAATACAAAAAAACTTAGGTTTTGGATCATTAATAAGTAAAAAAGGTGTAAATGCCTATATTCTCTATACTAATGATAAAAAGGGAATTTTTAATTTAGTTAATTTGTTAAATGGTCAGATGAAAACACCTAAAATTCATTCTCTTTATAAATTAATTGATTGGCTTAATAATAAAAATCCACAATTAAATTTAAGTAAATTGCCTTTAAATACTTTACTCTTAAATAAAAATGCTTGGTTATCTGGATTTATTGAATCAGATGGTCATTTTAGTGTAAGAACTAGTTTTACAGGTAAGTATCCTAAAATTGAATGTAAATTTGAATTAAGTCAAAGACAAAAAGATCATTTAGGTAATAGTAATGAACTATTTTTAAATATCATTGCTAAATTTTTAAATGTTTCTCTTAAAAATTTTAGAGAAAATACATCACACCCTCAATATAGACTTAGAACTACAAATTTAGAAAGTAACTTAACTTTAATAAGTTACTTAAACGAATTTCCTTTATTTGGTTCTAAATTCTCAGATTATAAAAATTGGGAGGAAATTCTTAAACTATTTAATCCTAGATTCAAATACTCTCAGGAAAATATAAATAATGTTTTATCTCTAAAATCAGAAATGAATGATAAGAGAACTGTTTTTACTTGGAATCAATTAAACAAATTTTACAACTTAGATTATTAAGATTTATTCCCAACTTCTATGTGAATAGAAGAGTATATACTCTAAATATAAAAAAAAAAATATTTTTAAGAATACAATTAATATATGGTTAGTATTCATGGGACGTAGTCTCGTATATCAAGATTTTTTGGCAATTAAAGTTCTTACTTCTAGTCTAATGTTTATATACTCAAAATTTGAAAATATATCTTTATATTTAAATAACTTTTTAATATTTTTTGTTACAGAATCTACGGATTCTTCTATTTTAATCACTTTACCTTGTATTTTTTCTAATAAATCTTTACCAGCTTATGAACGTAAAGAAAATTTAGCTCACTACTTGGCGGGGTTAATAGAAGGTGATGGAAGCTTAAATGTCCCTAAAATTATTAAAGACTCTTCAGGTAAAAAGAGAGTAGCAGGTATAGAAGTAATAGGAAATATTAAAGATAAACCAGCTTTTGAATTTCTTCAAAATAAATTTGGTGGGAATATTTATCTTACAAAGGGTAATTCTGTTAGGTGGAATATTAAAGACTTAAAATCAGTTGTTAATGTAGTTAATAGAGTTAATGGTAAACTTAGAACTCCAAAAATTCTTAGACTTCATAAAATGATTGATTTTCTTAATCTTTATTATGGTACCAATATTTCTAAACTACCCTTGGATAATAGTTCTTTATCTGTAAATGCATGGCTCGCAGGGTTTATCGACTCTGATGGGAGTTTTGCTATTAAAGGTTTTACAGGTAACCCTAGAACTTATATTGCTATTCAATTTTATTTAGCTCAAAGAAAGTTTGATTTAAGTGGTATTAGCATGGAAGAAATGATGCAAAGAATTTCTAACTTTTTAGAATGTAAGTTAAGTACTAGAATATTTAAACTTAATCAAAAAGAATTTGATTCTTTTACTATCACAACTAGTAATAAAAATAGTAATCAAATATTGATAGACTATTTAAATAATTTCTCCTTACTAAGCTCCAAATATTTAGATTTTAGATGTTGGGAAAGAGCTAATTATCTATATTTTAATAAGTTACATAAAAATCCTGTTCATTATGAAGAAATTAAGTTATTAAAAAGTTATATGAATACAAAAAGAACTGAATTTAATTGGGATCATTTGGAACAATATAAAGATATAAAACAATAAAATGGTATTAAACATAAGAATTAATCCTAAGATTTTATTCAATTTAGCTTGAAGTAATTGAGTTATTTTTATGCCTACAGAAGCTAGAATGGCAATAACAATGCTTCTGACAGATAGAAACTTTAATACTAGTTTCTATGATCCAGCCGGAGGTGGTGATCCAATCTTATATCAACACTTATTCTGGTTCTTTGGTCAACAACGGCCCTGTTCAGATTTAAGTCTGAATATGAACTGCGCTGTATGCTGGAAATGTTTGGCTAATGTCATTACTACTATGAGCATAAGTGGTTTACCAATAAAATCCCGTTCTAGTGAAAATGTAATGAATACGACACAATCAGCAGGTAACCAACGACGCTTTGTAAGTAGTCAAGTAGGAACCTCAGAGACTACACGCGCAGCAACTAATCCTTTTTCTAAATCGTTCTGTGAGTGGTTAGCCGGTGTAATCGATGGTGATGGTAGTTTACAAGTTAGTAAACAAGGTTATACTAGTCTTGAAATTACTATGGGACTAGAAGATTTAGCACTTCTTCGTTATATCCAAGATAAACTTGGAGGAAGTATAAAAATGCGTAGTGGTGCAAAAGCTTATCGTTATCGACTTCATAATCGAGAAGGTATGATTACACTTGTTAACTCTATTAATGGACATATTAGACATACTTCACGTCTTTTACAATTACATCGAGTTTGTCAACAATTAAATATCTCTGTCTTAGAATCAGTATCCCTTACAACTTCAAGTTATTGGTTTGCTGGATTTTTTGATGCTGATGGAACCGTTGGGTTTAGTATAAAAAATTTTAGACCACAATTAAGTATAAGAGTAACCAATAAATTATTAGCAGATGTTCAATGGTACAAACAAGTTTTTGGTGGGTATCTTTATTATGATAGTAGTCAAAATGGTTATTATCAATGGTCAGTACAAAGTCGTGAAGATCTTGTCAAAATGAAAGATTACTTTAAAGGTAAATGTCGAAGTCATAAATCACATCGTTTTTTCCTTATAGATGAGTATTTAAAATTAAAAGACCTTAAAGCGTTTTTTGAAGATAATATTCACCATAAGGCATGGCAAGCATTTTTAGTTAAATGGCAAAAGTTGAAGATATAGTCCATTCTATTTCAGTCTTTTAATTAAGAAAAGGAGATAGAAGCACCCAGAAGTTAAAGATATAGGCTTCTTAACGTTGCTGTATGCTGGAACCACTCCGCTATTTAGTTTTAAACACTCCATCTTAAATGAAACAGTAAAAGAGTTAAAACAATGGAGTCAATCAGCAGGTAACAGTTTTGTTAATCAAAATGGAACCTCAGAGACTTTACGCAACGAAACTGTAGTCAAAACAGAAAATGTAAAACTTATTTCTGATCATGTACCTAAACATTTAAAACCAGTTAATGATGAGTCATTTGGTCATTATTTAGCCGGTTTGATAGAAGGAAGTGGTCAATTTAATAGTACACAACAACTTGTCATTGAATTTAATTTCTTGGATGCTTCCTTAGCTTATTACATAAAAAATAGATTAGGTTTTGGAAGTGTTAAGAAAGTTAAAGATAAAAATGCTTTTCTTCTTGTAATCTCTGCTAAAAAGGGAATAGAAAAAGTAATCCATTTAATCAATGGAAAATTGAAAACTGGTAATATTTATAATCAAATAATTCAAAATATACTAAATCATAGTAGTTATGCTAATTTAAAAAAAGAAATTGAATTTAAATTAAATTTAAATAAAGATTTAAAAAATCACTGGTTAGCAGGTTTATCTGAAGCAGATGCTAGTTTCCAAATAAAAATATCTCATCCTAATAATAAAGTTGAAGTAAGATTAAACTTTCAAATCAATAAAAAAAATAGAGATGTTTTATTATTAATTAAAGATTTTTTAGGCGGTAATATTGGTTATAGTAAAAGTCAAGATACTTATTTCTATAGTTCAACCAGTTTTGGTTCCGCTAAAAATGTCATAAATTATTTTGATAAATGCCATTTATTATCTAGTAAACATGTAAACTATTTAAAGTGGAGAAAAGCATATTTAATTATTCAAAATAAAGATTATTTGACGGAAAATGATCAAGATAAATTGATTAAATTAAAAATTTCAATTGATAGGTTAAGTGATGCTACAGTTTAAGATAGAGTCCTAACAAGGACGTAAGTTCTTGAGTATTCATGCAACTACCTCCTTGAATAGGAGGTGAATAGATTATTTTAACTATTCGATGAATCAAAAATTTTGTTATATCTTAATTATCCCTGGTTTCGGTATTGTAAGTCATGTAGTGTCAACATTTTCAGGTAAACCAATCTTTGGTTATTTAGGAATGGTCAATTATAGGCCCACATTAATTAATAGTTATGTGAATCTTCTTTATATGCTGGGAATCTCTAAAACCTTAAATACTAGTGAACATTTGTTTTACAGTAAAAAAGTTAAGGATATAACAATGAGCAATCAGCAGGAAACCAAATCTTTATCTCAATTAAATATAAAGAGAGTAGGATCCTCAGAGACTACACAAGAAGGATCTCTCATTGTACAACCCAAAGTCAAAGAAAGATTAAGATATAGTCCGACAAATATAAAAAATAATAACTTATCTCTAAATAGCTTAAAGTCATTATTTATGAATAAGTTATTAAAAGTAAGAAAAATTAATTTATATCATTTATCTATTCATCATCATCATTTTTCTACTATCTCTAGGCACCTGGATGCTAATAATGATAAGATAAATCCTTATTGGATTACTGGTTTTGTTGATGCTGAAGGTTGTTTTTCTGTTATTATTGAAATATCAAATATAACAAAATGGAAAGTAAAAACTTCATTTGAAATAAATTTACACATTAAAGATGTAGACATTTTACACAAAATAAAATCTTTTTTTGGTGTAGGTGCAATATATTTAAGAGCTAATAAAAATATAGCAGTATATAGAGTATCTAAAATTGAATCTTTAAGAGATATTATAATACCTCATTTTAAAGTTTATTCTCTTATTAGCCAAAAATCTATTGATTTTTATTTTTGGTGTAAAGTTATTGAAATTATTTCAAAAAAAGAACATTTAAGTCAATCAGGATTTTTAACTATACTTACTTATTATGCATCTATTAATAGAGGTATCTCTAAAAAAGTTTTAATGTATTATCCTCATATTAAACCAGTTATAAGACATAGTGTAAATTTACCTTTAAACTTAAATCCTCATTGGGTTTCAGGTTTTGTCTCTGGTGATGGGGGGTTTTCTATTATTATTAGACCATCTAAAAGTTATATTTTAAAACAACAAGTGTCTTGTAGATTTCATATAGCACAACATATTAGAGATATTGAACTTATGAGTTTATTTTCTAAATTTTTTAATTGCGGTACTGTTTATGTAAGAACAAATTCATCAGAAAGATGTGATTTTGTAGTTCAAGATATAAACTTGTTAATATCTAAAATTATTCCTCATTTTGATATTTATCCTATTTTAAATTTAAAATATAAAGATTATATTTGTTTTAAGAAGGCTTTAAATATTATTCAATCAAAACAACATTTAACACAAGAGGGTTTAGATTTAATTAAAACGTTAAATTTAGAAATGAATTCTAATAGATTAAAATAAATTTTTCATTTCTTACTTAGATTTGTAGCTATGCTATGTTCTCTATTGGAATTTTAGGATTCTTAGTATGGAGTCACCACATGTTCGCTGTTGGTTTAGATGAATTTTGAAATTTAATTCTTTACTCACAACTTATAGGCGTAAAAATAGAAAATAATAAACCCTTTATTTCAAATGAAGCAAAGGAAATTTTATTTGGCTCTCTCTTAGGAGATGGTAAATTAGAATTGCCTCCTAGAGGGTTAAATGCTAGATTTGGTTTTACACAAAGCTTAGATAAAAAGGATTATTTTTTAAGTATGTTAAATTCTTTAGCAGAAATATGCTCTGGAAAGTATAGAGAAAATTTTTATTTAGATCAAAGAACAGGTAAAACTTATACAAATTTAAACTTTTGAAGTAAATCTTTACCTGTGTTAAATGAGTTTTATTTAAAATTTTATGATGGTAAAGTAAAAATAGTTCCTTTAGACTTTTCTTTATTAACTCCTCTCGCCCTAGCTCATTGGGTAATGCAAGACGGATCGAGAGGAACTTCTAAGGGTTTATATATTTGTACAGATAGTTTTACTCATGCTGATGTTCAAAGACTTAGTCAGTATTTAAGTCATAAATATGATATTAAATGCTCTATCCATAAATCTGGAGGAAACTATCGAATTTATATTTTAGCTAAATCAGTAGAGACAGTTAAAAATCTTATTTTGCCTTTTATGCATAAAACTATGACCTATAAGTTGGGAGTATAGCTAAATTCCCTACGTCGTCCATATTTGAAAGAGTATGGAGTATAATTTCCCTATATGCAAGAAACTATTTAAAAATTAGTGTACGATTACTCCTATTTTATCAGAAGATATAAGGAAAAAAATATAGAGTACGTTAAAATCACTAAATCTTATACAACTTGCAGGTAACCAACACATATTTGATCTTATATTTATTAAATATTAATAATTGAGTTCCAAATATGTTAGTAGGAACCTCAGAGACTACACGGGAAAATCCCTAGCCAATGCCTAAAATTGAAGGGATAAGACATAGTCCAAGTTAAGATTTAATTAATTTAAAATATGTTTAGGCGAATTATTAAGGTCTAAGCATCGTTTATATTAAAATATAAAATCTTAATAGGTAGATACTAGAGCATACTTTACTGCTGCTACAATGGTAATTGCTGTACCGACTGGGATTAAAATCTTTAGTTGGTTAGCAACTTTATACGGTGGAAGTTTAAGATTTACTACACCTTTATTATTTACTTTAGGTTTCTTAGCCTTATTCACAATAGGTGGGTTAACAGGAGTAGTATTAGCTAATGCTTCAATGGATATAGCATTACACGATACCTACTACGTAGTAGCTCACTTCCATTATGTATTATCAATGGGAGCTGTTTTTGCTCTATTTGCTGGATTCTATTTCTGGACTCCAAAAATCATAGGTTTAACATATAATGAATTATTAGGAAAAATTCACTTCTGGACATTATTTGTAGGGGTTAACTTAACATTCTTCCCTCAACACTTCTTAGGTATATCTGGTATGTTTGAAATAACATCTTGTACAAATGAAAATATCTTCTTATCTGCTATTTCTTTTTTTCCTTTGGGTCCTTTTGTAAAACCTATCTTTTTAAATGAACCTGTGAGAGTTTATTATCCCAAATTAAATAGAAATCTTATTGGGACTGATAATAAAAAAAGAGTTGTAATCTACCAGTGGACCAATTTAATAAATGGTCATATTTATATAGGTAGTGCTTCTACAGGTTCTACAAGGTTGCTAAATTACTTTAGTCCTAGTGTTCTATTAAGAAATTTACCGATATATAACAGCTTAAGAAAATATGGACATAATAATTTTTGTTTAGCTATATTAGAAGATTTAGGATTATTGAAACAAGTATCAAAAAAGTTTATATTAGAAAGAGAACAATATTACTTAGATATTTTATTTACAAAATATTTAGATAGAAAATTAAATCTTTCTCCTACTGCAGGTACAACCTTAGGATTTAAACATAGTACTATTTTTAAATTAAATAGAAAAGGTAGCTTAAATCCTATGTTTGGTAAAACTTTTTCTTCTGAATTCCTTTCAATGCAAACAAGAGATAGAAAAGGAAAAAACAATCCTATGTTTGGAACTGTAAAATCTACTGCTACTATAGCTAAATCACAAAAATTGGTTTATGTATATGAAGCTGAAACTCTAAAAAGAATTGGCGTATTTTCTACAGTTGAATGTTCTAAACATTTTAAAATGGGAAAAGATACTTTAACTAAATATTTAAATAGTAAACTTCCTTTCAAAGGAAAAATATTTTCAAGCGTACAATTAGATTAATTTTTCATGCCTCTATGGTATCATTAAAATTACCATTAGTAAATTGGGTGAATTGCAAGGATATCCTAAAATCTGTGGAGTGTATTAAGAACACTATTCTAGGACAATTTGCAGCGAAGTTTATTTCAATACCTCCATAATTAAAAATTTTTATCAAGTGCGACTTGAACACTTGAGGAGTAGAAACAAAAACGTTCAACGACTAGCAAGTGAGTAGTATTAACAATAATCTTGCACTCTATATTGTATACAATAATATAGTTAGCGCCCAATCATCCCTAAATCATTTAAGGTCCTTTAGGACATATGGGATGAATGACATAGTCTGAACCTTTACTTTTTTAAAGCACAATAAATAAGTAGAAATTATATAGAACTTAACTTAATTATATTATTAATATACTATTTCTTAGCTATGTAATTTTCCGTAAGGAAAGGAGTCTTAATTGCGTCTTACAAAGATGTATATTAAGGATTAACACGATTGATGCCTAGAAGAATTCCAGATTATCCAGATGCTTTCGCTGGATGGAATGCAGTATCTAGTTTAGGATCTTTAATATCAGTAGTGGCTACTGTATTATTTGGTTATATTATTTACGATATCTTTGCTAATGGTAAAGCAGTTAATAATAATCCTTGGTTAGTGCCTTCATACTTTACTTCTACAAATGAATTTAATAATGAAGCACAAACAGCTAATACATTAGAATGGACAGTACAAAGTCCTATTCCATTCCATGCATTTAATATATTACCAGTACAATCTTAAATTAAAGAAAGAATTTTTGGTATTGTTAAATACTTTGGGTTTTAATCTAGATGAATCTGCCCCCTTAAAAGTTCAGTTATCTTTCTTTTTTTAGAACTTTCGATCATGATTTTATAAAATGTTATAAATATTTGTATATGTTTGTTATTAATTTATATTGTTAGTCACGATAAAATATTAAGTAAAAAGAAAAGTATTTTTTATACATAAATTATTAGGATATTATAAAAATATTAGAATAAATTTTATTATAATTGAGTTAATATATTTATGTATGTGTTTAAGTATTATGATTAGTGTAAGTTACGGATTAGTCTCTTTTTATTTACATATCAAATAAATTTATAATTTAAATTAACTCAAATTTTTATTTCAAAGATTAATAAATAAATCTTTATTATTTAAGTATTTTAGTTTTATTTTGTAGTATAAATTTTATTACTTAAATTAATCTTAACTTTAGTCTTAAATAATTGTAATATAAAAACTAATTTATAATTGAGATTTATTCTTTTTAGGATTTCATCAAAAATTTTTTAATGAGATCGATATCTTAAAATATTCTATGTAATATTACCCCCTCCACTCTCTAAAATAGAGTCCTGTAATCTATTTTAAACTCTTTCTTATTTAAAATCAATATATTCAGTTTAAATCACTTTATAATTTTCAAGAAATGAAAATGATACTCAAATTCATTTAATAAAAATGAATTTAAAATAAATAAATAAATTATGCTTATATCATTATTACTTGTGCCTTTAATCGGGTCTCTGTTATTACTATTCATTCCAGAAAATAATTCTCAAAATGAAGGGAGAATGAAAGTAATAGCTTTATCAACATCTTTAATTAATCTATTCATTTCTATTTTATTATGGGTTCAATTTGATTCAAATATAAGTGGATATCAATTTATATTAGAATTTAACGAATTAAGTTTCTGTCATTTTAACATAGGAATAGATGGGATTTCATTATATTATGTGTTATTGACAACCTTTATAACACCAATAGCATTATTATCAAACTATAAAAATATATACAAAAATGTTAAATACTTTTTAATTTCATTCTTAATTTTAGAAACTTTACAAATAGCATTATTTGTAGTATTAGACTTATTCTTATTTTATATCTTTTTTGAAAGTGTATTACCTGTATTATTTATCATTATTATAGTATATGGTTCAGGTGTGAATAGAATAAGAAGTGCTTTATTATTCTTTTTATATACTTTAGCTGGATCTTTATTTATGTTATTAGCTATTTTACAAATTTATAGTTATGTAGGTTCTACAGATTTCCAATTTATATCATTAAATGAAATAAGTTTAGGAAGTCAAAAAATTTTATGGTTAGCATTTTTCTTAGCATTTGCAGTTAAAACACCATTATGGCCTTTAACTGGTTGGTTATATAGAGCTCATGCTGATAGTCCTTTAGCAGGATCTATATTATTAGCAGGAACCATATTAAAATTTGCTACTTATGGTTATATTAGAGTTTTAATTAATTTATTGCCTGATGCTTCTCATTATTTTGGTCCTTTAGTTCAAACTATTGCTGTAGTTACTTTAATTTATTCATCTTTAGCTACTATCATACAACAAGATACTAAATCTTTAATCGCTTATTCAAGTATAGCTCACATGAGTGTAGTTATTTTAGGTTTATTCTCTAACAGTATTCAAGGTATTGAAGGTGCAATCTTATTATCTTTAGCACATGGTTTTGTTTCTCCTGCATTATTCATATGTGTAGGTGGAATCATTTATGAAAGAACAGGGACAAGAATTATTCATTATATGAGAGGTTTAGTAACATATATGCCAGTATTCACTATTTTATTCTTTATATTTACTTTAGCTAATACTGGAATTCCTTTATCTTTAAATTTCTTAGGTGAACAATTATCTTTAATTGGTATTTGGAATCATAGTCCTATAGTAGCAGCTGTAGGTGCAACAGGTATCGTATTTTCTGCTTGTTATTCAGTTTATCTTTATAATAGATTATCATACGGATTATATTCTCCTCACTTAAAACCTGTGCAAGATATTACTAGATTAGAATTTAATTTATTAATAGCTTTATTGTTACCTACCATTATTTTAGGTATATTCCCTAATGTAATCTTAGATTGTTTACATTTGTCTGTAAGTTCTTTATTATACAATTAAAAATTTACCCCCCTTATCCCTATAAAGCTAAATAAAAAAAATTATTAATTATCTATTAGCTTAAAACTTTATTTATCAATCTTATAAATATTTTATAAAACATTAAATTCACTACTAATAAAATAATTAGTAGAAAAAGGTGAAACGAATGTATATTACTGTGAGTCTAATGGATAAATAAAGTAGTTACAATAAGTAGCTCAGTTATGAAAAGTAATAAACAAATTAACCAACGTTAATTAATAAATCAATCAACATGTTAAATAAAATCTATTCTTATTTTAAATTTAAGTTTTTAAATAAAGGACTTTTAATTAGTCCGCTACCTGCTTTAATACGATTTTTAAATGGTTTAAATGGTCAGGAACCTCAAAATGATCTACAATTGGTAGAACATCCTGTTTTATCATCTGGGGTTAAAGAATTAGAAACTAATTTAGATAAAGCATGTAAGTCCTTAGACCCAACAACTACTAGTTTCGAAGAGGCCTTCCCAAGATATAATCCAAATGAAGTTATATACCCCAAAAGGGTAATCATATCCATATTCAATCATATTATGCAACTTCCTTCAAATTACTTAAAAGGTGTAATGAAAGAATTTGTAAATAATGAAATTAAAGAAAAATTAATAAGTAGTGATACTATAATTCAAGATAGTATCCCCGGTACTCTAATTGATCAAATTGTTGGGGTATTTCAACTTAGTGTTGAAAGACCATTTGGCTTATTAGGAGAAATAACATTAAATCAGACCTATGCCTTATTCCAAAATTTTAACATTAGTACAGTCTTAAATAATCATGAAGTTGTTTTACATCCTGGTTATTTAATCTCAGCAGCTTTAGTGTATAAAATAACGGTTAACACTTTTGCTAAATCGGTATACCCTATTTCAACTATAAATACATTTACCACTGAAGCAGCTAAAGTGAATTGGTTTAAGATTAGGGAAAAAAACATTAGATTATTTATGTTATATTATGCCCCGCTTATTACTTACTCTATATTTAAAATTAGTGATAATTCAATCTTTGATATCATAGAATTGAAAATAGTAAGTCAGGAAAAAGATTCTAAAGCATTAGAGAGTGTTTTAAGTTTCTTTTTTATACAAAGATCTAGATTTATGAGTAGTAGCACACTACCATCTCATAATAAGAATAATACACCCAAATTTATTAAATATTTAAAATATTTCATAATATTTTTATTTTTAATCGTTTCAGTAGATTTTAATTCTATTATTCTACTATTAAGTAAACTTACTTTTACCAAAGTACTTTTAGTTAATATTTTATTAGCTTTAATATATTTAATATATTTAATAATTGATTTATATGTATTTACATTATTTTTAAAAGCTAAAATAACTATTCCAGCATATGCCCCTTTATTTTTATGGGATTGGCTTAAGGAAAAAGAAAAAATAAGTCAATATAAACCTAATGAAGTAAGGGTCTTTATGGATTTATATGTAAGAAATATAATAGCAAATATAATAGGACTATCTACTTTAATATTAATATATATTTATTTTATATAGATTTAATAATAATATTATTATAAGTAATATATAAATATTAATGGATAATTAATATTTTATTTCCCCCTATAAAATCGAACTATAATTTTGGTTATAAATGATATATTGTTAATTATATATTTTATATTCTCCTTAAATTATAAAATAATCACATTGTCCTAGATTTTTATCTTTACTTTATTAATATACCAATAAATTTTTAATAGTCTATTTAAATATTATTGAAATATTAAAATTTTTAGAAAATACACTTTGATATGTCTACTCCTATTTTAGTTAATTAGCATTAGTATTTTTCAATCTTTGCCTACTTAATTTTATCATTATTTTTAATATCTTTATTAAGTATTTATAACAACTTAAAATCAAATAAAAGATATACTTATTTATTAATAATAATTAATCAGTTTGTATCGTATCAGCTATTACAGTTGGTCCAGAACTTGAATAAGTTATTTTAATCTTTGGCTGTAGTTTTAGTTTGTTAAATGTTATCAATATTTTGATATTTTAAAAATAAAGTCTGATAAAATATAACTGTAAAAGAGTATAAAATATTAAAGGGGATATCTGATAATTGGTAATCAATTGTAGTTGCATTACAAGTATGATAGTTCGAGTCTATCTATCTCCATATAAACTATTATAAAACCTAATGATAGTTAGCTTCAGTTGCTTAATGGTAAAAGCGTTAATTTGAAGCATTAAAGAAGTGAGTTCAATTCTCTCCTGAGGCACTATATCTTATTTTTATAAAAAAGTTTATAAAAGTAAGTTAGCCAAAATAGTTTAAATGGTTAAAACGGATTCCTTGTAAGAATCTAATACTGGTTCAATTCCTGTTTTTGGCTTATGAGTTGTAGTTTAATTTGGGAAAACACCATTTTTTGGTGGTGGCTTATATCAGTTCGAATCTGGTCAACTCAGTATTAATATTCTCTACGGGGAATAAATATGTAGTTAAAATCTAAAATAAAATAAATAAAATTTATATTAATAGTTTATATCAGGAAACAGAACTCGATTGGTTGAGTGTCTCCCTTTTAAGGAGAATGGTCTTGGTTCGATCCCAAGTGTTTTCATACTTATAAAAAATAGGATATAATAATTTTATATAAAAATATAATGTAAATTTAATAATTATGTTTTTATTTTAATAAGAATTAATATTTAGGGCAGGTGATCCGATTGGTAATGGTGGTTTTCTGTAAAAAAATTGGTTTATACCGTAAAAGGTTCGATTCCTTTACTGCTCAATTTAATTTTTAATTATTCTTATTAAGACTGTAGCATAATAGGTTAATGCAATTCGCTCATAATGGATCTTATAAGGGTTCAATTCCCTTCGGTCTTATTTTATTATAAAAACAATAATTATTTTTATATTTTTATATTATAGAAATATTTGTATATTTTCTTTAAAGGGCATTTGGTCGAGTCTGGTTTATGGCGCTTATCTTGAAAATAAGTACTTCTAAAAAAGTCGTGAGTTCAAATCTCACAGTGCCCGATCAAATAAAATAACTAAAAATCGTTATAATCACTTTGAATAAAAATAAAAATTTTTATTTTATTTTACAAAAAAAAATAAATTAGTAAAAGAGGTAATATTAGTTTAATTGGCAAAATAACGTCTTGTGGCGACGCTGTTCAGAGTTCAAATCTCTGATTTTACCCTTTAAATATTTAGATTGATATAGAGTCATTCATTTATCTTAAAAGAGAGTTAAGATAGTTAAAACTGGGATTAACTCATTTAATTTAGTAAGGTTATAAGTATAATTAAATATATTAGATACCTAAAGGTATGGTATAAAAAAAGAAGTTTTCTTTTTCAAAATACAGTAAATTTACATATAAATTATCAGTTCTAACACTTTAGTTTGTTTATTTTATTTTTATATTAATGTGCAATATGATGACCTATATTTACTTATGAATTTTTATAGTAAATTCAGTTCCTATTTACAAAACTATTCTTACAATTATCTAACTCCCTATCTCGATTAGCTGATATAGTTTAACTGGTTAAAACTTATCATTCATGACGATAAAATAAAAGTTCAATTCTTTTTATCAGCTTTTTGTTAAAAAACCTACTTAAAGGAAAGTTATTATCTATTCTACGTCTTACTTTAAATTTCCACTAAAATGTTTTAATAAATAAAAAATTAGAATAATGCCATCAATTAAAGTAATAGTGCTAAAATGGGTGGAGATTACTACTAAATTTAAACAGAAAAATTCAAAAGAATAGTAAAAGACTTATTTATTATTTTTGTGGTGGTGATATAACCTTCCATAGTTTAACTTTCTTCAAAAAATTTATTACTTTAAACTAACAGAACAAAGTATTAACATTAATTAGTGAGAAGTTTGTCATAATGGATTTAGATGAACAACACCCCTATAACATTTTTATATGGAAATAAATATGTCTGTTAAATTTTAAATATAAAAGTATCTTTCCATTAAAATATTATTTGATAAGGAGTATTAAGCTTTATTAAGTAATATACAAAAATAACTATATTAATTATACTATAAATATGTCCTATTTATAGGTATTTACTTTGTTTTATAGTAACAAGGATTTACCTTTAAAAAACTAAATTTTTGTAAGGAAATCAAAAAATAAAAATTTAAAATATAACCAAAAAATGATAAAAATTAAATAAACACACAATATGTTATTAAATACAAACCAATTAATGGTAAATTCACCATTAGAACAATTTGAAGTTACTAATTTAATAGGAATAAATGCACCTATATTAGGATATTTAAATATTACATTAACTAATTTAGGATTATACTCTTTATTAGTTTTATTTTTAATAATTGGAATACATTATGCTGGTAATAATGAAGTTAAATTAGTACCAAGTAAATGGTCAATTGTTTTAGAAAGTTTATATGCTAGTATCCATTCAATGGTAAGAGAACAATTAGGTAAAGAAGTATACTTACCATTTATTTACTCAATCTTCTTTTTCATCTTAATAGCTAATTTAACTGGTAACATACCTTATTCATTTACTATCACTACTTCTATTATAGTAAGTATTGGTTTCTCTTTCACTATTTTAATAGCAGTGACTATTTTAGGTTTAAGTATTCATAAATTACACTTCTTTTCATATTTTGTACCATCTGGTTGCCCTTTAGCTTTAGTTCCCTTATTGGTACTTATCGAAAGTGTATCTTATCTGGCAAGAGCGCTTTCATTAGGTATAAGACTATTCGCTAATATGTGTGCAGGACACACCTTAATGAAAATTTTATCTACTTTCCTTTATAAATTATTCTTAAGTGGTCCTGTTGTAGCGGTACTTACTTTAATTCCGTTTACTGTTTTCTTAGCAATATGTGGTTTAGAATTAGCAGTGTCTTTAATACAAGCTTATGTATTCACATTGTTAACTATATCATATATCAAAGATGCTATTGAATTACATTAGTTTAACAATCATAGTAATGAGAAAAGTAAACTTATAAAATCCTTGGACTGTAACAGGGTTAACTGACGGGGATGGTTCTTTTTAATGTAACAATATCAAAAAGTGTTAAAAATAAAATAGGTTGGCCTGTTTCTAATAATTTTCAGATAGTAGCTTCGGAAAATAGTGCTAATATGCAAATGTTAGAACTTGTTAAATCTTTTTTTTGGTAACATTGGTAATATTTCTAAACACAAATAAGACAATACTTTAAGGTATACCGTTGGGGGTGTTTCAAATTGTAAAATAAACCAAACACATTTTCAAATTACCCCCTATTAACATATAAATTAGTTTATTGTCATTTATGGTCAATTGTTTTAGATATTATGGTGAAAGGGGAACACTTATCTCCAGAAGGTTTACTAAAAATAGTTAGTATCAAAGCTCAAATTAAAAAGGGGCTATCCAAGTTATTGTTAACCAGTTTCCCTAGTTGTACTACTACTGTTAAACCTAACTTTTATCCAAATCTACCCTCAATGAATATTAGTTGGCTTTGTGGTTTTATGAGTGCTGATGGACGTTTTGCCTTGTATATAAGAAAACACAGTAAGCTTACTTTAGGGGCCAACTGTGAACCAATAATATCTATAAGCCAAGATGGTATAAGTTTAATTACCTTAGAGTACATTGTATCTTTTTTTAGGTATAGGTAAAGTTACCAAAGATTCCCATAATAGAACAACTTATGTGTATTACCTAGCTTCTCTTAAAAACATTAACCATTTTATCAATAAGATTGAAGGAACTGAAATAATAGTGTCCAAAGCACTAGATTTTGCAGATTTCTGTAAAGGAATTGAAATAATCAATAGGAAAGGGCCTTTCACTCAAGAAGGGATAAATTAACTTAAAACACTTTCTAGCCAGATGAACGCAAAAAGAACTAAATTTTCAAATTTTTAATTCTTATACAATATATGTTATTAATTTCACCCCATTTAATTATGGTTATAAATTTAGTATAAGTTTAAAAATTTTTTTTTAAATCAAAATTTAATATTCATTTTAATATTTTGGATTATAATTTAAATATAAAAGTATCTTTCCATTAAAATATTATTTGATAAGAAGTATAAAGTTTTATTAAGTAATATACATAAATAACTATATTATTATACTATTAATATGTCCTATTTATAGATATTTACTTTGTTTTATAGTAACAAGGATTTACCTTTATAAAATTAAATTTTTGTAAGGAAATCAAAAAATAAAAATTTAAAAATATAACCAAAAAATGATAAAAAATAAAAAATTTCATATGTTATTTACAAATAATTTAATTAACCTTCAAGATTTTTTTAAAAGTTTTGGGTTACATGCTTTTATAGAAATATCTTTAGAAACTATGGTTATTGTTCTTATAAGTACAATCATTACTGTATCCTTTATTACTTTGCTCACTGGAAAATTTGGGAAAACCTTAGATATAGGGGCAAAAGTTGTAGGTATTGTTTCTGGAAGTATTTATATTGTAAAATCAGCTTCTGAAGGTGGCCAAGGCAATGGTAGTAACAGTAATCCAAATGATAATCAACCAGATGATGGTGATAAAAAAAAATCTGAAAATAGTGGTAAAGACAGCAATAACGGTGAAAACAACAATACAGAAAATACTTCCAATGAATCAAAAAGTACAAATAAATAATCGCAAATATATTCATCATTCTTTTTCTTTACCTTTAATTTTAGGTATGCTAGATATTGATCCTACTCAACTTAATACAAATTTCTCTAATTATGCTTACGGTGTATTTTTATTAAGTTTAGTTGCTTTACTTTGTTTTATTAATGTTCTTTTCTATATTACAATACATTATTTAATTCAAGTAAGAAATTATGAATTAAAGTATCCTAAGTTAAATAAGATCATTAATCTATATAAAAAAGTTAATATACTTTATATCTTTATTGAAGCTTTAATTTGTTTTGTGTGTTTAATTTTAATCGTTTTCTTTTCTTTAATATGTATTTATACATTTAATTAACCAACAAATAAATTTATAAATTTAACTATTTAAATTTTTATTTAGTTATATTTCTCAATTATAGGAATAAACTTTAACCATTATGAAATTTGCATTCTGGTTATTTGTTAATATTCTTATTTAGCTTTAGTACCTTTATTAGTATTAATTGAATTAACTAGTTATTTAGCTAGAGCTTTCTCTTTAGGTATAAGATTATTTGCTAATATGGTTGCCGGTCATACTCTAATGAAAATTTTAGCAACATTCTTATATCAAATGTTTAATACTAGTTTCATTGTAGCTATATTAACTTTAATTCCATTTACTTTATTCTTGGCTATTTTTACATTAGAATTAGCAGTGTCTGTAATACAAGCTTATGTATTTACAATTTTCACATGTTCTTAGATTAAAGATTCAATTAAATAACATTAATCTTAAAATTGTATTCAGTCTTTATACCCATTATTCACTTTTTAATTAATAGGTATAAAATAAAGTTAAAGAAGGGAAAGTAATTAATTATAAGAATAATTATCATATTTCCCCCTTTAATTATGTCTAGTGCTTATCATAATAATAATAAATCTAAATTTTATACTTCTATTAATAGACTTCCACGCTCACATTTTTCTACTCTGACGACTCCTATTAATATCAATAGTAAAGATATATTGGATAATTATACAAAAAAAAAATAAACTCCCAGTAGAACTATTAAAATTTTAATTTTTCTTTTTCTTCATGGTTTATTGTAGGTTTTACTGAGGCAGTCACCTCAAATTTAGATAGTAATATGCCAAAACCCTAAAGTATAATCTAAGTTTAGATTTAGAATAACCTCTAAATATTTAGATATTGTACTTTTTATTATTAAAATTTATTTTGGATCAGGTTCTTTGTTAAAAAGATACACAAGTATTTACTTTAGAAATCTCAAGTCAAGAATCAAAAAAAAAAATAAAATAATACCTTTATTAGATACGTACCCTTTAAAGGGTACAAAATACTATGATTATCTAAATTGGAGAGATTGTTTTATAGTTTTTCTATTTAATAAAGATTTAAATTCTAGAATTGATTTAATAGAAAGAATTAAATTTAAAAAATCTAAACTTAATAATCTAAAATTAGATTTTTAATTACCTATCGAACATCTTAATAATATTGACCCCAATTTTAATTTTATATCAGGTTTTGTATCTGGAGACGGTTCTTTTTCAGTAGTAACTGGACCTAACAGTTTTAACACAGGGTTTGGGCAAACAGTCTTTTTAATAAGTCAACATATCCAAAATAAATTATTGTTAGAATATATTATGAGACATAATAATGTTGGATATCTAGGAAGTAGTAAAACTAGACCAAATTAAATAAATTATAGAGTTACCCCAAAGATGATTTAATAAAAGTTATTTTTCCATTCTTTGAATCTTACCCTACGTTAGGAGCACATTCTATTTCTTATTTTAAATGAAAATTATAATAGAGTATATTTTGGAAAATAAAGTTACCTATAAAGGTAAAGAAAAAAAATATTTAATGAAAAAGTATTAATTACAAATATAAGATCTTACTGGCTTAATAATGATAATCATTTAATCAATAATGATTTATCAATAAATAAAAAGGTTTAAATTTCATAAATTTAATAATACTTTCCCCTTTATTAAATAAAAAAAAAGTAAGTAGGAGATATGTTTCATTTAACAGGTTATAATATTTTGGTGCATATTAAAATTTAATTATTAAATTAAATTTCATTTGACAATTTTTTTTTTCCTTTAAAAGGAGTAATGATCTTTTTAAGTATCTTAATTTTAATAGTGGCAATTGCCCTTCCATCGATTAATCAAAATATAAGAAGTATCTTATATGTAAGAATATCTTCTATAATATTTATTTATGCCGGAGCATTAGCATTTAATGCTTTCTATATTCAGCCAATTGGATCAGGTATAGGTGTATATAGTGGATTATTCCAAGTCACAACCATTTCTCAACTATTAGACGTTGATGAACAAATATTAATATTATCCTCATTATTTTTTAATAGTAATAAGAACATAAAAAAAAATTTAAGAAGTAGAATATTTTATAATATTAAAGCAGGTTGGAATATACCGGTATTACCAGAACATATAACCAGATTGGATAATAATTTTTATATTAGAATATTTAAAATAATAGGTGGAATTTCTGTTTTTATTATTATCAGTGGAATAGGATCTAAATTAAATAAAATATATTTATATTTAATATTTACTCTTTCAATTTTATATATTTTATATAGATTAATGATTAGTTTTTATGCAATAAAACATTGGGTACATAATTTAAGAACCGGTAAATTTATAGTTAGAAACTCTCCTTAGATACTTTAGCCACTGTTTTTAAAGGGACAGTAGCTACCTTAAAAACTGCAACTAGATTAACAGTGGGTTCCGGGATGACTTTTGCCTTATGTTATGAGCTAGATGAAATCTTAATAAGCGAAGGAAAAGATGGCTACTTCGTTCCAGCCATGAAAGTATAATTAAAATTTCTGGTCTTGAAGCTCAAATTAACAACCCCTTTTTTAAAGCCACAAAATTTTCTATGTTTGTTATAATGGTTATTCAATTTTAATCTTTTTTATAAGCTATAGTAGATATAGAGGACAAAACATATAATTTTATTCCTTAGCCACTGTGGTTTTTAATACAATTTAATGTACTTTTATCACAATATTCACTAGAAATAAAAATCTTTTTAATCATTTTTTAATAAATATTTATTCTCATTAAGAATCTAATATTATAGAGCTCTTTATTTAAAAGAATGCGATTATTCTTCTTAACCTTCTAGCTCGAGCTAAAATTAAAAATTTTAGGATCCATCCCCTTTTTTGGAATGAGTTTACATGAAAATTATATACTTAATCTTTTTTAAATGCTTCTGTTCCTATTGCTATACCATTATCATCATAAATTAATTTTCTTTTATTTTCAGTTTTCATTAATTTATAAATCTGTTTTTTAATGGTAATATTTGAATCTTGTAGATTTCTAAACCATTTATCATGTTCTAAATCTAAAGAAACATTATTTTCATTTAGCAATGATTTAAAATCATCGTAGTTAATTTCTTTAGCATTTTTAAAACCTTTAACTTTAGCAACTATTTTATCATCAGTTGTAATACCCATATATAATTTAGGGCCTAACATAACAACTTCTTTAAAAGTATATTCTAATTTGAATTTACCCAATTCATTACCAATCAATTCTTCAGGAAGATTACCGATAATGAATGCTGAATCTGTATCTGAATATAAAATTATAAAACCAGGATTTTTTTTTAAATCAGGAATTTTTTTAAAAATAGACATTGCAACTCTCCCGTAAGCAGTAACTGCAGAAGCTATAGCAACACAAACTTTATGATCATTATTTTTAATATTATTATCAATATAATTTACAAAAAATCCGTTTTCACCTAGATCTAAAAAATCTTCAATTTCACAATTACTATCTTCAGTTAATTTAAAAAAATCTTGTTTACTTAAAAATTTTTGTATGTTATTAATTAATCTCATCCCAAATCTTCCATATAAACTATTCAAAATTAATTTACAAACTAGATTAATTGGATGGTCTTTAGCATAAGATTGTCTTAATTTAAATACATCATCCACAAAATCTTTAAATATATATTCAGAATGGAATAAATAACCATTTTTAATTGATATTTCATAATCATCTAAAGAATTATAGTATTCACAGCAATGAATTTTCATTTCGAATGTACCATTTAATGCTACAGTTCTTACCGATCCATTAGTTTTATGATGGATTTGTAAATAAGGTCTATCTAAATCTCTTTTTGTTTTAACTTCTGCACCAGCAATCCAATAATGTTTATCTTTATCTAAGATTGTAACATCTCCTTCAAAAATATAAATAGGACCAACAGGAAATTTATTTAATTTCATTTGTGAAGGGTACAAAGATGTACCATCATAAACTTTAACATCTTTACCGTAAGGAATATACATCTCTGTAGAACCTCCAGTATAAGAATCTTTAATCCAATTAAAAACTTTACCTGAAGTAATAGGAATCATATTTTCTATTAGATATTTAGATCTATAGATTGCATAGGATAGACTAGATATTGTAGGATAATTTTCTATGTTTAGAGACCATTTATTATAAACTAATTTTCTTTTTTCCATTAATATTTGATATAATGTTACACAGTCATTTTAACAATATTTAATAATCAAAATTTTCCATTTCTCAAAGTCTTTAACTAGTAAAATATCTTTAGAGTAATGTGAATAATCATTCTGTGCATATTTTTTATGTTCATCTTTAAGGTTAACATCTAATAAGACAGGTTCAATTAATTTTTTATTGGTTTTAAATGTTTCTGCTAAAGTTTTTAATGAAAATGGTAGAATTAAAAACGAATCTCTAAATGTTAATGAAACACCTTTATCATTAGTTATTACAATAGATATTGCACCACCATCTTTAAATATAGGTTTAACTTTATACCCATCAAACATCCATAATTTAGCTAAATATTTAAACATAAATATTAAATCAAATTTACTTAAATTGTGAGCATAAACTGTATAACCTCTATATTTTCTTCTTAATAATGCATCAAATAATTCTTTAGGAGATTCTGTAAAGAAAGATTTTTTAATTTTACCATCATAAAATGAATAACAATAAGGTGTTAATAAACCTAAACTATTTTTTATTGTTTCAATATCAATTGTAATAAATTTAGCTTTTTTTCTTGGTTCTATTTTTTTTTTTAGGTAAATATTTAGTATTTAATTTTTTGGTTTTTAATACAATTTCATTTTTAATGGTGTCAACATAGTAATCAATATTATCTAATGATCTAATAAAAATATTATCTGAAAAATATTTATCTATTATTGTAAATAATTTAATACTACCTTTATGAATATTTATTGTTTTACTACTTCTCTTTATAGTCTAACAAATCAAAAATGTGCCCAACCACTATATAAGCTTTACTTACTATGTATCTTTCAATACCTTCCATATTATAAACTATTCTTTCATTTTTAAAAACAGCCAATGTAGCAGGATAATAACTATCTACAGTTCTACCTTTTCTATTTATTAGATCTTCTCTAACCAAAAGTTCATTAAGTCTTAATATTTCTTCATAAGATGGTTTGGCATTATCCCAACGAACTATGTGTCTATAGTTGTAATGCATACCTTCATTCAATAGTACACTTAAGAAAGTAATTAAACTATCTCTTTTTCAGATTTACTTAAATTATCCTTACGTTTTTGTTTTATTTTTATTAATATAAGGTATACAACCTATTAAAATTTAGGGGGATGGAATAAAAATATTAAAATATTATATCTGATATATCAACACCATCTGTAACATTAATATCAACATTACTGTTTCCAGTATTTTCTATACCAGTACTATTGGACCTAGTAATTGAACTAACTACTCGATCTACACTAGGCGCTTCTGGTTTTACTACTGGTGACCCTTTATCATAATTTAAAACTCCACCAAATATTCCACCTATTTTACCTTCAGGTGTATCAACATTAAGTGTAGGTGTAGGAAAAAACATTGCACCCCAATTAACTTCAGGTTTATTTAAACTAAGTCTAGGTGCATGTGTAGAGATAGATGTAGATGTTGAAGACAACATACTACTTACACTATCTGGTGTACTAGCTCTACTTACTGGGGTAATTAAACCACTTACAACTGTACTTTCAGGTGAACTTAGTCTACCCCCATAAGATAAATGAAATTTACCGCTCCCTTCAAGATATCTTCCACCAGATTGGTAACCTTCCACTGATGATAAAGGTATAGCAGGTTTAAATCTTAATACATGTGATAGATTATCTTTACTGCTTCCTTCTACAAACCCCAGATATTTAGGTTTAATTCGTATTAACTCTGGTCTATCTAACACATTTTTAAATTTATTATTCAAAATCACTTCATTAACCAATGCGCTACGTGAAGCATTTCTACCTAATCTATTTTCTGAAAATTTTACAATTTCATCTCCATAGATTAATCTTAATTTTTCTTTGTAATCAGAACCATTAAATAAGTTAATTTTCAAAGGAATTTCAGTTTGATTCACATCATCAGTTAATTTCTGACTAAGTACATCAACTCCTCTATCTACCATTTTTCCTTTCCCTTTATCTATAACCTCGTCACTATCAACATAGATACTTCCAATATTAGATTCTAAATCATCATCAACTTCTGTATCAGGTTTAACATCTTTAATTGAATTTCTATATACTAAATAAGTATAAGTTGCTAATCCAACCAAAGTAAACACTGTAACACATACGTATTCCACAATATGTTCATTTTGTATTATTGCTTCTAATAATTCCATTTTTTTTTATTTTATTTATAATTAATAGAAAAAAAAAATTTTTTTTATAAGATTTAATTTAATTTAATTCAATTTAATTTATTTTTTTTTTGTTTTTTTCATAAAACAACCATTACTTTTATAAAAAAAGTATCTTCTTCTAAAAATATAGTCATTTACTAGTAAATATAATAATGTAAGATACAATATGTGTTTAATTATAATTAACAACATTAAAAAATTTAAACTCATAACATAAATTTAAATTTTAATTAATAGATATTAAATCCTTTATAAAATAATATATTAATTTTCTTTTTTTTAAGTTTATAAACAAAATTTAATTTAAAAGGATATCTCTTTTGTATTAGTAAACCTATTAAAAACTAATAACTAATTACATTAAAATAATAATAATTGCTTATTAATTATTATTTCCACCCTCTACAACCCTTGCAGATTATATACACCACAAATAAGACCATAAGTAATCAGAAATGATCTTTTCTTCCTATAGATGTATTTGTAAATAAAAGGGAGTTCCCTCTATACCCTCTCTTTTTATTCTTTTAAAAAAGGTAAGGGATAAAAGTATCGATGACAATATAGTAATAACATCAAACAGTAATTCAAAGGGGTTATTAAGGAAAAACTAGCAAATTTATAAAAAAGGAGGGCACAAGTCCAAAAGCCACAATTTACCGAAAGGTGATCAAGTTTCATTAGATTTATTTAATGTTGACAAAAAATGTAGGCGATCCTAAGGGAAACCTTTATATTTAAACTTCCCGAAGTAAAACATTTCATTAGGGAAAGGAAAGGAAATCAACCGAGACTCCGAAAGTAATGGCGAGTGAAATCGGACCAGCCTTTATTAAAAAAACAAATTTAACAAAAATACACACCAGAAACCAAAGAAGGTAAGATAGTCCTGTATGTTAAATCTTTTTAAATTAATGTTTAAATAAGTATTATTAAATTAAAATTTATTTAAATAATGAGTACGACGAGAGTGAACTTGTCGGAATATAGGGGAACCATCCTCTAAGGCTAAGTATTTATAAATTTAGCGATAGTGAAAAGTACCGTGAGGGAAAGTTTGAAATAGTTATGTAAATTTAGACATAAATGAAATAGTTGAATTAGTAACTCTATAAGCAGTCGAAATTTATAATTATAAATGACGGCGTACCTTTTGCATAATGGGTCAGCAAGTTAATAGGAGTAGCAAGGTTAAAAGCCTTAGTGAAAGCGACCACACTAACTAGCTAAAAGTATTCTTAATTTCACAGATATTAAGAATAGGATATCCTTCATAGTTATAAGACTAAGAAGTTAAATATTTTCTAGGGGTATAGTGATGGATAAGTTACTTCTATTAGACCCGAAGCTAGGTGATCTTCCTAAGACCAGATTATAATGGATCGAACGGGTGAATGTAGCAAAATTCTCCGAAGAGTTTTAGGAAGCGGTGAAATGCCAATCTGACCTAGTGATAGCTGGTTTTCTACGAAACATATGTAAGTATGACATCTAAACAAAATTTATGGTGGTACAGCACTGAGTTCCCAACTATTTCTTTTTAAAGAAAAGTTTAGGTTGCGGGGACGTCGAAAATCTTACCAATGGAAGAGAATCTCGGAATGACATAAATTGATGTTAGATATTCAGACTGCTCATGCGAAGTTGGGTAGTCAAGACGGAAACAGCCGAGAACACGAAACAAGGTCCCAAATGATTTTTAAGTGAAATGAAGGAAGTAATATATTGAATGCAGCTGTAAAGTGAGCCTAAACCATAGGACTACTGGGCTCATAACAAAAACCGAGCTATTTGCAAGGAAACCCTAAAGCTTTAAGTACTCATCTCAAGATAGTAACAATCTTAAAGATAAAACAATGGGTAATTTGCAGGAAACCAAATATAATTTATATTATAAAGTAGGATCCTCAACGACTATACGCTTGGAATAATTAACTAAATATTAATTATTGTGACATAGTCTAAACAATTCTCGAAAGAAATTGAATAGGGTCGAGAAAGAAACGGCCTTCCTATAAATCATTTTTGTATCTCTTTTGGTAAAGTTAAATAGTAATTAGAAGAAGCCGTTGGTTCTGCTTTTCACTAAGAGGGCTAGTACCCCAAACTTAAGTTAAAATAATGAAAAATAACTGTTACCTACAAAAATAAAAAAATTAATTAAAGCAAACTACAGAAACAATGAATTTAAAGAACCAAGTTAACAATAATTTTATAATGTGTTCAGGTTATATAAGTGGATTAACTCAAGCAGATGGTTCCTTTTTTTGTTCTGTTATAATCTCTCCTAAACATAGATTTGGGATTCAATTTAGACCTAAATTTACTATAACTGCAGATTTAGATTCTAAATATGTCTTAGATAGTATCCAATCATTTTTTAATTGTGGTAATGTCACCGTTAATAATAAAAATCATACTGCTGAATTTGAAGTAGTAAGAATTGAAGAACTTTATAATATTATTATTCCTCATTTTTTAAATTATCCAGTATTTTGTGCTAAATTAAATGCATTTAATTTATTTCAAGAAATAGTAACTGCTTTATTTAATAAAGACAAAAGAACGATCGAAGGAAGAGTAGAATTATTAAAGTTAGCTTTATCTATGAATACTACTACAAATAGAACAGAAGAAAGAATAGATTCTCTATTTTCTTTATTAGGGGTTACAGATCCTGGAGATAAAGTTTTATTTTTAAATAATAAAACAGAATTAACTAGTCCTTTGTCTAATGAACATATCTCAGGTATAATAGATGGGGATGGATCTTTTTTTATTTCTTTCCTAAAGAATGGAGAAATTAAAACTGGGTTTAATATAACTAGTGATAAAGCTTCTAAATCTTTATTAGAAAGTATTAAAAAACAATTAAAAAATATAGGATCTATCCATGAAGGTTCTAAAAATGAATTGGTATATACAGTTAATGGTTTAAATCAGATTAATGATGTTTTAATACCATTTATGAATAATAATCCAATCTTTTCAGAAAGAGCTTTACATTATGAAAAATTTAAAACTGTTAGTTTAAAGTTAAATAACGAAAAACCTTTAACTTTAGATAGTAAGTTACAAATAGTTGAGTTATGTTATGACATGAATAAAAAGGGAAAACATAGAAATTTAAGTAAAACACAATATATAGAAATACTTAAAAATGAACATAATAAATAAAATAGGGGTTTAAATAAATTATATTTAAATTTCCCCCTTAGTTTGTTTTAATTAATAACAAAGATAGCTATAGGACATTGGGTAGTCGCTATCTTTTAATAAACGTAATGTAACAACGTAGCAGCCTTATACAATAGAATATTACGCCAAAAATTTAACGGGTCTTAAAAAATCAACCGATATCGTGTTTATTTTGAATAACGAAAAAAATTTAATATTCAAAATATAGGTAGTAGAACATTCAGTATACTGATGATAAAACAGTGTTTCATTGTTTTTAGGTCACTGAAGAGAGAATGCTGACATGAGTAACGTAAAAAGAAGTTATAATACTTCTCGCCGAATACGAAAGGGTTGTAAGGAAAGGTTAAACCACCTTATGTTAATGCGGCCTCTAAGGAACAAAACCAAAGTTTTGTCTGATGAGTATGAATTAGAAAGTCCATTTAATTAAATTTAAAGGGACCAGGAAAAGAATATATTCTTAACTACCGTACCCTAAACCGACACAGGTTCGTAAGTAGAGTATACTAAGGCGTAGAGCTAAAAGTTGTTAAGGAACTCGGCAAGTTCTCCTCATAAGTTTGACGATAAGAGGAACCCTTAAATGGGTGGCACAAAATCGGAGGCCCCGACTGTTTACTAAAAACACAATTCAGAGCAATGATGAAAAATCATAGTATTCTGGATGAAATTTGCCCAATGCCATTAACATAAAAGAGGTTATGGGTAACTGTAACTGATTGAAAGTCTGGTTAATAGCGGTCTTAACTATGAGGATCCAAAGGTAGCAAAATAAATTGGCCATTAAATGTGGTCTGGTATCAATAGTGTAACGATGGTCTCACTGTCTCTACAACTTGCTCAGTGAAATTGAATTACCCGTGCAGATGCGGGTTGCCTCCAGGTGGACGGGAAGACCCTATGCAGCTTTACTGTAGTTAGCTATCATATTGATCTACAACAACCTTAGTTAATAGTAATTAGGGATGTCGATTGACGGAAAATGGAATACCTTCTGACTTTGGTTGGGTTAATGTTTACCTTTTTAAGTCATGTATCATATATGACTCAAATTTTTCTTTTGTTAATTATGTTCGTATTTTGTTATATAGTGTTATATGGTATGGAGCTTATAAGGGATAGGTGGCTAATTGGCAGTTTGACTGGGGCGGTCGTCTTTGATAAAGTAGCAAAGTACATCCAAAGATATTTATTTATTATAAGCAATCTTTTTTAAAGATACTAACTAAAAATCATAGTATCTGTATAAACTATGGAGAATATAATTTATTATATTTTTTTTATTAACTTAAGGTATAGCTAGAAAATTGAATGGAAATCAATCAACCAGTGTGAAAGGTTGTAATCGGCGTAATGGCGGAAAGCATGCCTAACTGAAAGACTTAGAAGTCGACCAGATACGTAAGTAGGGCATAGTGACCCTTCGCTATATTATGGAATAGACGGGGATCAATCGATAAAATAAAATAAAAAGAAGTTTATGTTTCACCGTAAGTGTGCCCCAGGGGCCCTCAAAACTTAGAATTGGTTTAAATGGTGGTATCTTCGTCTAAGTTGAGGAAAAATAAGAATTCCACTATTCTATTTTAATATAAAATAGAGCATGCTTAGACGCTTACAAAAAAAATAAAAATGAATTAAAAATGAAAATAATAAGCGAAAACAACTTAAATATGAATTTGTTAAACTTATCTTTAAATAAATCTGGTATCTATCTAATTACTAATTTGGTTAACGGTAAAAAGTATGTAGGAAGTTCTGTAGTTTTAAAAAGAAGATTTAAAGAATATTCAAATCCTCTGTATATAACTAGAAATTTAAAAAGAGGTAATAGTAAACTACTTAATGCTCTTTTGAAGTATGGTTACCTTAATTTTGAATTTAAAATATTAGAAACTATTGAGTTTTTACCTTCTAAGACTAAATCAGAAAGAAGAACATTACTCTTGGAAAGAGAACAATATTATATGGATGAAATTAAACCAGAATATAATATTAATCTAAAGGCTGGTAGTAACTTCGGAAGAGTTTTTTCTGAAGAAGTTAGAAAAAAAATGAGTTTGGCTAAATCAGGTAAACCTGGAAATAAAAAAGGAGCTGTTTTATCACCAGAATCAAGAGCTTTATTTAGAGAGAAAAGTGGAAAGGCCAAAGGTGTAGCAATGCTAAATGAAAATAATAAAGTCTTAAGTTATTTTAAATCTATTCAATTAGCTAGTGAAGCCACAGGAATATCTAGAATTAGAATAAGTAGATGTGCCAGAGGTATTAGAAAAGAATTAAGAGAAAACGGAAAAGTATTTAAATTTCAATATTGTGATCTTTAATCATAATTTTTACTACTTTAATTTATTTAGTAGCTTTTGTCGCTTTAATTAGCAATAATTAAAAGAAAATTGGGTTAATTTCAAGGATATCTCTATCTCCCTTTAGTTTCTATCTCCCATCTATGGTGAAAGGTGAAAAGGGGAGGGAGACAATTTGAAGCGAAGCTGCTATTAACTGTACTTTAATATTTGTATAAGCAAAAATAAGTATGATAGTAGAACGTTCAACGACTAGTGGGTGAGTTCAGTTAACAATAATCCCACCACGAACGCCCTTCAACTAGTCTAGTCTGTAATAGTTGATGACATAGTCTGAACCATTTAGTGATAAATGGATACTTAAGATAAAGAGCTTAAGTGATAACAAAATTGAAAAGTTACGCTAGGGATAACAGGCTGATAGCTGGTGAGAGTACACATTGTCCCGGCTGTTTGGCACCTCGATGTCGACTCAACCTATCCTCCGGGGGTAGAAGCTTGGAAGGGTTCGGCTGTTCGCCGATTAAAAGGTTACGCGAGTTGGGTTTAATAATTAACAAGTAATAACGACTTGTATAAATAATCATGTTAATAAAACAGCGTATATATAACATATTAAAAGAGTATGTAATAAATTAATTACATATGTTAGACACTATCAAAATAAAAATTAAAATTTATATGGAAAACAGTAATACTTTACCAAAACATCTTCATGATGTTTTAATTGGATTAATGTTGGGGGACGGTTATTTATATAAAACTTCTCAGACAAGTAACAGTAGATTTGAGATGAGTTTTGGAACTGATAGAGTAAGTTTTGCTGAATGGGTAGCTAATCTATTTAAAGATTATTCTAATACTGGAATTATAAAAATTTATTATAAAAAAGGTACACCTTTCTCTAAATTTAATTATAGATTCAAAACTAAAACATTACCTATATTTAATGATTACCATGATCTTTTTTATGTAAAAAATAATGTCACTTTGAAATATAAAAAAGTAGTTCCTTCTAATATTAATTCTTTAATGAATCCAGTTGTTTTAGCTTATTTGTTAATGTCTGATGGTAATTTCGATAAATCTAGAAATAGAATTAGAATTTATACCAATAGTTATTCAAAAGTAGAAGTGGAAAGATTAGCTAAATCTATTCAATCTAATTTAGATATTTATGTTGGTGTAATGCATGATAGAAAGGACCAATGGATTTTAACAATAGGAGCACTACAATTAGATAAATTAAGAGATATTGTAAAATCTCATTTTGAACCTAGCATGTTATATAGAATCGGAATTTAACATAATGATTTATACTACATTATTATATTATAATAAGCCCCCTTATACCAAGGTTGGTTTAAGGAAAACCGGATAAATTGCAAGGAAAACTTTAATCTTAAAGTCAATTTGCAGCCAAAGCTTGCATAAAGTGAAAAATATTTTATGTATTTTTATATCAAGAAGGTTCAACGACTAACAGGTGAGTATCACTAACAATAAACCTGACACGAAAATCCGGCGTTAATAAAACAAATTAACGATGACATAGTCTGAACAGTGGCGTGAGTTACTGAGATAGAGTTTAAATTACTCTATGATAACAAAATTGTTAATACGACGTGAGTCAGTATGGTCCCTATCTTCTGGAGGGATAAATAGTAAAAGGGGGCAGACCTTCTAGTACGAAAGGATCAATAGGCTGTGTTTCCCTAGTGTACCAATTGTAATTCTCTGTTTTTTAATTTTTTTTTTTAAAGATTAAAGAAAGTTTAGAGCATAGTTGGGTAGCCACAAACATGATAGATAAGCGCTGAATGAATATTAAGCAGGAAGCTATCCCCTAGATACTATCTTATTGATTATCAATTTAATTAATATTTTTATTAATTTTCTTTTTAATCAATGTGAATAAGAAATAGAACATTTCTAAATAGGATGCGAATGTAAGTGCTGTAAAGTATTAAGTTTAGCATTACTAATTTATTATAAAGACTGGATGTTAATAATTGTCAAATCAATAAAATCAAATCAAAGGATAAGAAAAAGAGACTTCTAGAAGAAATTGTTCTCTAGCTACTGTTCTTTTCTCTTAATATTTCTATTAGTTAACAGATCTGTTTTCCTACCTTTAAATAAATAGTATTAGGTATTTAAAAATCATATCGGAGTATGATATGAAGATTTCACAACATCCTTCAATTTTAATAGTATTATTTATAGGTTATTGCATTTTCACCTAAAACGTTTTTATGTAAATTAACATTAACTATTCTTGGTTTGGTTCCTCTATTAAAAATTTTTAAATATTCTTAAATTTTAGATTATACCATTTTTAACCTTAGTGTTTTATACTGAAAAGTATTCATTAATTAGTTAAAAAAATTTTATTTTTTATATAGAGTTATGTTTACAGTTGGTTTCTGTAGTAAATTTGCAAAATTTATAGTAGGGTTCGATTCCTTCTTAACTTTAGTTAAAAAAATTCTCTTAGTTTAATGGCAGAACATCATTCTTCTAAAATGTCAATTTTGGTTCGATTCCAAAAGAGAATGAAGATAAATGACTCAAAATAAACTAAATTGTTAAGTAAAAAATATAAAAAATAAAATTTAATTGTTAATATTAATAATTTTGTATACAATAATACTAATAATAAACTAATAACTTTGATAAGTAAGAGTCAACAAGAATATAATTAAATATTTTTACTGGACAAAATCGTATCATTTTAAATAAAAAATATTCTTCTAAAAAGGGGTAAAATTCTAAAATGATCATTAAAAATCAAATAGGGCCAATTAAAAAAAGCTTATAAATTGTTACAGTGTAAAAAACAACAAAATAAAAAATAAAAACCTTATTTTTTTAAATTAGGATATTATCTCTTACAGGATAATGTACTAAAATGGTAAAATAATCAAAAGAAAGGGTGTGTAGGTATCTTAATTTTAAAGATAAAATATGCTTACTAAAAAAAGAATTTAATAATATTTAAATAAAAAAATCCAATAAGATTTTAAATCATCCTTAATTTTTTAACGTAATAATGTATATATCTGTTATATATCTTTTCAAAAGAATAAAATATTTTCATGAGACAAATTTTTATTAATTTCAAATTTTCTATATTTGATTTAAATTTAACAACATTAGATTTAGTTTTTTTAACTATGGTCATTTCAATGCCTTTAGTCAATTTTCATATGAGTGGAAAGGGTAGAAAAATCGGTAAAATAGGTAAAAATGTAGTAACTGGTCTAGTTGGAGTTTATGCAAATTTAAAAACAGGAGAAAAAGTCTTAGGTGGTAAAGATGAGTCTAAATCTGAAACTAGTAATAACAACTCTAATGACTCTAGTAATCAAAGTTCTACCAACTCTAGTGGTAACAATCGTGAAGGTACTAAAACAGTGAAGTTTTTATTTTTTCAATACAAAAATTCATTTCAACAACAGTACAGTTTTTTTTTACTTAGTTTATTAAGTTACTTAGGGAAAGATATTTCCCAAGAAGTAGAACCCTTATTTAATTTTACCACTAGTATACTACTATTAACTATCGGAGCTTTTGTAAGTTTTATTAGAATTGTTTTATATATTCTAAGTGTTCATTATATAGAAAAATATAATCTATATGAGAAATATCCTAAATATCAAAAGTGGATTAGACACTTTGAAAAATTTAGAGCATACACAATTGTTTATGAAATTATTATTAGTAGTTTTATATTTATAATGATCATATCTTTATGTATATTAATGATTTGGGTTTTATTACAATAATATATTATTGTATTACAAATAAAATTATTTTAGTTCCTATTTATATTAAAATTTAACTTTGGAATCGTAACTCTAGAAAATAACTTACTACTTAAATTAAAACTAAAAAAATGACTATACTCCAATAAAATATATAAAGCAGTTTTATATAAATAAAAGAACTAGTATTGATAAATAAATCAATATTAAATCAAGCAGTCATAAAAATAAAATTTTATAAAAATAAATATAAACATAATTATGAATTAATATCCATTGTATAATTTATATTTATAAATCTTCTATGAAGTCATCATTGACAAATCATAAAAATGCTAACAGACAAAATCTATTTTATTAAATAAAAAAAGTTTAATAAAAATCAAAAATATATGTTATTAAACATAAATAGAAATTTATTTCAAAGTTTTCCATTCCATTTAGTAACTATATCTCCATGGCCTATATTAGTTAGTTTTTCATTATTAAATTTAACATTAGGAGCAGTATTATCAATGCATGGATATGGTGATTTTACATTTGTAGTAGGTTTAGCTTCAACAGGTTTAGGAATGTTATTATGGTTTAGAGATATCATTTTAGAAGCAACTTATTTAGGATGTCACACTACTCAAGTACAAAAAGGATTAACAATAGGAGTAATTTTATTTATTGTTAGTGAAGTATTTGCATTCTTATCTGTATTCTGGGCATTCTTCCATTCAAGTTTAAGTCCAAGTGTAGAAATTGGAGGAGTATGGCCACCACAAGGTATAGAAGCTTTATCAGCATTTGGAATACCATTATTAAATACTTTCTTATTATTAAGTAGTGGATCAACTATAACATATGGGCACCACGCTCTAATAAAAGGAGATAGAAAAAAAGCTATCATAGGAGGATTATTAACAATTATCTTAGCTATTGTTTTCACTGCTTTACAATATATTGAATATTTTAATGCTACATTTACTATTACAGATTCAGTATTTGGTACAACATTCTATGCTTCAACCGGTTTACATGGGATTCATGTAATAATTGGGACAATCTTTATTACAGTAGGTTTCTTTAGAATAATAAATTACCATTTAACTAATAGTCACCATATTGGATATGAAGCAAGTATATTATACTGGCACTTCGTAGATGTAGTGTGGCTATTCTTATTTATCGCAGTATATTACTGGGGTGGAAACTAATATCTATCACTAAAAATCAAAAATAAAAAACAAGAATATTATATATTATAAATCATATTATACTAAGTATAATTAGAAATAATAAAGATAATAATATATAATTATATTTTATAAATAAATCAAAGGTATAAAAAAAGAAAATTACCTTATTTATAAAATAATAAACATAAAATGGGGTAGTCTCCATTTTCTTATCATATTACAAGTACCCAAAGGATAAGCTAAATATTTAAACTTATGAATTTATCATTATTTTTATTTTTAATTGGTGTTTTAGGTTTTATCCTAAATAGAAAAAACATTATATTAATGATAATAGCAATAGAAATAATGCTATTAGCTGTCACCTTATTAGTGTTAATAAGTTCATTTAGTTTTGACGATGCGATCGGACAAAACTTTAGTATTTTTATTATATCAATAGCAGGAGCAGAATCAGTAATAGGTTTAAGTATTTTAGTTGCTTTTTATAGATTGAGAGGAAGTATCTCTTTAAGAACATAATGTATTTATCAATATTAATTTTTCCTTTATTAGGAAGTTTTGTTTCAGGTTTATTAGGTAGAAAAATAGGTGTGACTGGAGCACATATCATCACTTGTACTTGCTTAATAATATCTTCAATTTTAGCTACTTTAGCATTTTATGAAGTAGGATTATGTGGTTCTCCAGTATCAGTTAATTTAAGTACATGGCTAGAATCAGAAATATTAAGTGTACAATGGGAATTCTTATTTGATCAGCTAACTGTATCAATGTTTATTCCTGTACTTTATATTTCATCTTTAATTCATATTTTTTCAACTAATTATATGGCAGAAGATCCTGCATTGTGTTCTGGGAAAACACATAAGTGGGTAAAACTATCAAACTCCGGGGACACCCTAAAGCTTATGGTACCAAGCTATCTTCGAAAGATTATAAGCGGCCAGAATAATTACCTGGGTATGGTAACAAGTCATAAGATGAATGAAAATGAAATGGGTTATCGCGGATCTAAGTCAGCTCACAAAGCTGTAAAAGAGCAACGAGTAGACGGTAGTTGGTGCAAAAAACCATTGCACTTAAGGTATACTCTAATGGGTTTCGAAAGAAATTATCAATTCAAAGTCCTTTCTAAACAATTAAATAGCAAAAGTTTTTCTACCTTATCAACTCGCGGTAACATAAACCCATGGTTTATTACTGGTCTTATTGACGCTGAAGGTTCATTTTCAGTTATAATAGACAAAAATAAACCTCGGAAATTAGGATGGCGGGTTCAAACAAAATTTCAATTGGGTATGCATTTGCGGGACTTATCTTTAATACAACAAGTCCAAACATTTTTTGGAGGTATTGGTTCAATACATATAAATAAAACTTTAAATAAAGTAAATTATTCAGTTGATTCTATTAAAGATTTAACAAGGTTAATTGCTCATTTTGAAAAATACCCTTTATTAACTCAAAAACAAGCAGATTTTATTTTGTTTAAAGAAGTAAAAACACTAATGATGAGTAAATCTCATCTTACAATTGATGGCTTAAATAAAATAATAAATATTAAGGGATCAATGAATTTAGGTTTATCTGATTTCCTAAAATCTGAGTTTTTAAACTTTTCTCCGGTTAAAAGACCAGTTATTAACACTGAAAACATTCCTGATAATAATTGGATAGCAGGATTTGTAAGCGGTGAAGGAAATTTTGATGTAAGAATTACCCAACAATTATCTAATATAATAGGAACTCGAGTACAATTAAGATTTAGAATAAGTCAACATGAAAGAGATTTCAAATTAATGGAGTTATTAGTTAAACATTTAGGTTCAGGAACAATATATAAATATCCTGGAAAAGATGCAATTGTTTTAACAATAGTTAAATTTTCGGATATAACTAATATAATAATTCCTTTTTTTGAAAAAAATCCTTTGCAAGGGGTAAAAATATTAGATTATCTTGATTGGTGTAAAATTGCTCAATTAATGATTGGAGGTTCTCATTTAACAATTGAAGGGTTAAATTTAATTCGAATAATTAAAGAGGGAATGAATAAAGGTAGAACCAAAAAATAATTTAATTGCATGATAAATTTGATGGCCATGCACAATCAAAGATTCTTTTCTTATTTATCATTATTCACATTCTTTATGTTAGTTTTAGTATCTGGTGCTAATTATTTTGTAATGTTTGTAGGTTGGGAAGGTAAATTAAATTGCCTTAAATGGTATTATCTTAATAATCTATATTGGAGTCCTAGTGAATTTAATTTTGTTTTCTTTTCATTACCGTTGCATATATCTAAGCAATTAAATAAAACAAGAATAACTTCCTTAGAAAGAATAGGACCACATAATATAGATATAATTTCCATAATAATAGGTTCTTTATTGGGTGATGGTCATTTAGAAAAAAGAAAGAGAGGAATAGGGACCAGAATTAAATTTGAACAATCAAATAAAAATGTAGAATATTTAATGTGGTTTCATTCTTATTTCTCAACTAGAGGTTATTGTAATATTAATAAACCTGAACTAAAAAAAAGAATTAGAAAAAATGGAGAAATTTATTTTCATTATAGTATTAATACTTTTACTTTTTCTAGTTTTAATTGGATTCATGATATGTTTTATATGTGTTCAGAAGGTAAATATGTAAAAATAATACCTCTTAACATAGAACAATATTTAACTCCACTCGCTTTAGCTATATGGTTTATGGACGACGGAAGTAAATTAAAAAAAGGAGCAAAAATAGCTACTAATTGTTTTACTTATAAAGAACTTTCACAATTATGTGAAATTTTAAAAAACAAATTCAATCTTACAGTAACAATACACTCAGGAGGGGAAAACAAAGGATATACTTTATATATCTCTAGTCAATCTATGACTACTTTTTCTAACATTGTTAAACCTTTTATGTTACCTACTTTATATTATAAATTAGGTGACTATTAATTTAATACCATAGTAAAAATTGTAAATCTTTAGAAAATTGAAATGAAGAATAAAGATCCATTCATATTTAATGAATTATAAATGTGAACAACAATTTTTGCGACATTATTGAAAACGATCAAAAATTAATAAGCTTTTTATATAGATCGTCGGTTTAATTTCAAATCGCTATCGACTAGTCCAATAATGGGTGCCTGAAATGGTGCTTAATGCATAGTCAGAATTTTCATCATTGTCTCTACTTCATTTGACAACGATGCCAAGGCATGAAGTAAAACCTGATTGGTATTCAATGTACAGGGAATAAAGAAAAAAGCTTTCTATCAGTGTCATAAAAGGCCTATAGATAAATTATAAATTTAAATTTCTTTATTTTAAGATTTGATTGGAGTAGTTTCTTATTTATTAATTAACTTCTGGTTTACTAGAATACAAGCTAATAAAGCAGCAATATTAGCCTTTACTATGAATAGAGTAGGTGCTTTGAGAGGTAGGATCTCTCTTTTGTGCCTCAAACTATCAAACTCCGGGGACACCCTAAAGCTTATGGTACCAAGCTATAGTCGAAAGGCTATAAGTGGCTGGAGTAATTACCCAGGTATGGTAATAAGCCCTAAGATGAATGAAAATGAAATGGGTTATCGCGGATCTAAATCAGTATTATTAACTAGTACTGTAAAAGAGCAACGAGTAGACGGTAGTTGGTTTTTAGCTCCAAAAGCTAGAAGCTTAAGGTATACTCTAATGGATTTCGAAAGAAACTATCAATTCAAAATCCTTTCTAAACAATTAAATTTTATCAAATATTTTCATACTAGCGCCTATGCACAAGTTCAAAACACTAAGTTAGATCCATGGTTTGTAACTGGATTTTGCGACGGTGAAGCTTGTTTCAGTGTATCTATCTATATAGATAAACGTATCAAAGGAAGACTAGGTTGGGCGGTAAAACCGAGCTTTCAAATCTCTTTAAATTCTAGGGATATTAAATTATTATTACAATTGCAAGAATTTTTTGCCTGCGGAAACATTACAAGCAAAAATAATCGAAGCGAAGGAAGCTTTAGAGTAAATTCACTTCATGATTTAACACATTTTATAATACCACACTTTTAAAATTATCCTTTATTATCTCAAAAAGCTGCTGATTTTTATTTGTTTAAACAAATTGTTAGCCTTATTAATACTAAGGATCACTTGACTGAAGTAGGATTACAACAAATTATTAATATTAGAGCTTCAATGAACTTAGGTTTATCTAGTTTGCAAAAATCTAAATTTATTAATTATAATCCAGTGCCTCGTCCAATTATTAATAATACTGAAATTCCAAATTTGTATTGGATTGCAGGGTTTGCAAGTGGTGAAGGTTGCTTTTTAGTTAGTATTTCAAAATCTAATTCAAATCAAAAAGGTCAAATAATTCAATTAACATTTGAAATATCGCAACATTGTAGAGACAAAAATTTATTAGAAATGATTGCTAAATATATGAAATGTGGATCCGTTTATTCTCACAGTGAAAATGCTTCAGTATTTAAAGTGGGTAAATTTGTAGACATAAATAATTTGATTATTCCTATTTTTAAAGCCCATTCAATTCAGGGGGTCAAACAATTTGATTTTCAAGATTTTTGTGAAATAGCTACTTTAATAGGTGAAGTTAAACATCTAAGCCCTGAAGGGTATTCAAAAAACAAATTAATCAAAGATAGAATGAACACAAAAAGAAAATATCCTAAAATTTAATTGCATGATAAATTTGATTGCCATGGATATGGGATTAAGTATAGGATTCTTTGCTTTAGTAGCATTATTAGGATCATTAAATTATTCAACATTATTTAGTTTAGCTCCATTTATGAATAGTACTGCTATTGATATTATTGGTATATTATTATTAAGTGGTGCTATGGCTAAATCTGCACAAATCCCATTACATAGTTGGTTACCTGGATCAATGGAGGGTTTTAAACATTGTATTTTCATTTTCATTTAAATTTATATTATATTTTGTCTTATTTATTCTGATTATTCATATGATATGGCACCATGTGCCTCTATTTTACCTATTATTCTTTCTATCCCTACATCTACTTTATATTCCTTTACTGGTAATATGTTAGGTGATGGTTCTATTAGTCTTTCTAAAAAGAATAAAGGCGAAGGTAGATATTCCATTACAATGGATGTTTATTCCTTAAATTATTTACATCATCTTAATTATAAAATTTATAGTCAATTTACTAAAACAAAATTTTATGCTTATCCGAATATTTTACTTCCTCAACATAGGGGTAAAGAAATAACTCAATATCATTATAGTACTAAGACACATCCTTTATTTACAGCTTTACACAGTTTGTGGTATAAATGGGATGTTGAGAAAAACAAGTTCATAAAAATTGTTCCTTTAAAAATATCTTAAATGTTTTCAGAAATATCTTTAGCTTATTGGATCATGGATGATGGTAATTTTTACTCATATGGTAGAACTAAGACAGTTCTTCTGTGTACAGAGTCATTTCCTAAGGAAGAATGTATAATTCTTCAATCATTGTTAGAAAAGTTAAATATTAAATCAACTTTGAAAGTAAGAGATAAAATTAACGATAGGATATAGAATCAGAATATCTAAAACTAGTATGGATAGAGTAATTTCCTTAGTAAAACCGTATATGCATAAAGATTTTTTATATAAATTAGGAAAATAATTGTAATGTGTAGGGCCCTCCTTAAACTTCACTATATGCTGGAACCCCCTAAAGCTTTAAGTACTAATTCTTTGTAATATTACAAAATATATTTTTTAACATTAATATATTATTAGTAACAATCTTAAAGATAATACAATGGACAATCAGCAGGAAACCAAATCTTTCAAAAGAGAGTAGGATCCTCAGAGACTACACGTGAAGCTTCATATTTTAAAAGTGAAGATGACATAGTCCGATCAGTAAAGAAATTTGCTGTTAACATAAAAGCCTACACCGGTATCAGCATTAATTCACGCAGCTACACTGGTAACTGCTGGATTATATTTATTAGTTAGAAGTTCACCAATATTAGAATATAGTTCCACAGCATTATTAGTTATTACATTAGTAGGAGCATCTACAGCTTTCTTTGCTGCAACATGTGGTTTAGTGCAAAATGATTTAAAAAGAATAATTGCTTTCAGTACTATAAGTCAATTAGGTTATATGGTAATGGCTGTAGGTCAAATCTAAGGCTTACTTTAAATCTTTCTATGTGCTGGAAACTCCTAAAGCTTTAAGTACCCATCTCAAAATAGTAACAATCTTAAAGATAATACAATGGACAATCAGCAGGAAACCAAATCTTTATATAATTAAAGAGAGTAGGATCCTCAGAGACTATACGAAAGAAGTAAATAGATTATATTAATTTATTTATTAAGATATAGTCCAATCAATCATGAAAGTGATTGCTAATAAGTTTAGTATAGGGTTGTCTATATTAATTATATTTTTATACAGTAATTACTTTGAGTTTATTTTTAAAAATGTAATGTTAGTACCTGATCTTATTTTTAATATGGCTGTACCTATATTACCAAAAAGAAAAAGAACAAGAGGTTATATGCCAAAAGAAGAGAAAATTAGAGTATCTAATAGTATCCCAGATTGGTTTAAGCAAGTTGTTTGTGGTATAATGTTATCAGATGGTTCAATTAGAATGAACGGTAAACAAGCACTTCTAAGTATACAACAAACACATCAAGAATTAACCCAGGAAATTTGGGAAATGTGTATTCAATTGAATTTAGTGTTAAGTGGTATTCATATTATTAACAGACAAAATAAAAAAATAGTTTATTCTTTTCAAACTCTTTCTTTACCTTTTTTCACTTCTTTATATAATGATTGGTATAAATCAATAGATAATAAGAATATTAAAGTGTTACCCTTAAATTTAGATTTTTTATTTACTCCCTTAGCTATCGCATTTTTAATAATGGGTGATGGAAGCTGGGATAAAAGTGGATCTAGAATAATTATTCATCTTAATAATTTTACTTTAATTGAAGTTAATAGAATTCAATCTATTTTACTTTCTAAATTTGATATTTCTTCTTATTTAGTTAAAACTCCTCATTCTGATAAAGATAGGGGTTATGTTTTAAAAATACCTGCAAGAGATGTAGGTAAAGTCAGAGCGCTTGTTTCTGATCATATTTATCCAACTTTAAAATATAAAATAGGTTTATAAAATTCTCTGTTTAAAATTTATAATTAATCTGCCAACTATAAATATATTTTTTTTTTTCCTATAGAAGGGTGTGTTAGTATTTAAAAGATATTATACAACCCCCCTTGCCTCTTCTCATAATATAGTTGATTTATGAGACTGAGAGTAGGGCTAATCTTATTTTTTTTTGCTTAGTCAATATAATGTTGCTTTAATGCATGTAGTTAACCATGCTTTCTTCAAAGCATTATTATTCTTAGGTGCGGGAGCTGTAATCCATAGTTTCTCTGATCAACAAGATGTCAGAAGATTAGGTGGTCTAATTAAATTTTTACCATTTACCTATACAGCTATGTTAGTAGGTACTTTATCATTATTAGCTACTCCATGGTTAACAGGATTCTATAGTAAAGATTTAATCATTGAATTAGCTTTTGCACAGTATAGTTTTGAAGGAACATTTGCCTTTATTTTAGGTAGTTTAACAGCAGGTTTAACAGCTTTCTATTCATTTAGATTAATTTCATTAGTATTCTTAACAAAACCTAATGGGCCTAAAACATCTTATTTACATTCACATGAAGCTACTTTAGCAGTGATTATACCTTTATTTGTATTAGCTTTATTTAGTATCTTCTTTGGTTTTGTATTCTCTGATTTATTTGTAGGAATAGGTACTGATTTCTTTGGTAATTCTATTTTTATTCATCCAAATCATATAACTATGGTAGAAGCAGAATTCTCTATGGATAGAATAGTTAAATTATTACCAACTATTTTATCTTTATTAGGAGCAGTATTAGCTGTTTATCTATATCACTTTACACCTAATTTATTTTTTATGGAAAGTTCTATAACTAGAAAAATTTATACTTTTTTAAATGGTAAATATTTATTTGATGTAATATATAACCATTACTTTATTGGTAGAGGTTTACAATTAGGTTACTTTATAAGTAAAGTATTAGATAGAGGAGTAATTGAATTTGTTGGACCTTATGGTTTAAGTAATACTTTAAGTCAAACTGGTATTAATATCGGAAAATTAGATACTGGAGTTATTACTACATATTCATTATATATTACTATTGGTTTATTATCATTAGTATTCTTAGTTTTCTCACCTATTTTATTAGACAATTCTTTTTTAAATGAAAATAGATTATTTATCATTTATTTAGCTACTTTATTATTTGCTCTTTATCCTAATCAAAAATAAATGGTAAGCTATCTCCCCCTCCCTCTTTATCTTAAATATTTTATCTATTATTAAGGTTAATAGTAACAAGTATTTATTTTTAATAGAAAATTAAAAATGAAAAATGAATCAAATAATTAAATATGGCACATTTCCCTAATATTTTTAAATTAAAATAAATTTTAATAAAGTATTATTTATTCTGGTGTTATTCCTTATTCTTAAATGATAAGAAATTAGGAGGTAACTAGTTTAACAGAGAGGGTTAACTAGATAAAATAATTTAAGTATATCTTATTTACAATTTGTTTAATAAAATAAAAATTTTGTAGAAGGAGATTTTCGCAAATTTTTATTTTATAATTTAAATTTTTCTTGATATTATTGTACATATTATAACTGTGAGTTAAAACTATATTCAGTAAGATACTTTTCTTTTTATTATTATATTTAAATTTTACAAATTCAAATTTTAGAATCAATTAATGTAAAATTATCAAGAGCTAATTTATATTGTAATCCTTCATTCGCTAAATCTAATTGAGTAATTACAATAATTTTTAGATTTTTTTAACCTTCTAACCTTAAACTAAATTATTTAAATTCTTTCATTAATTTATTAATTTTTGTCTTTTTACTTATACAGCAACCTCTAATTTCATGGTAACAATCACTTATTAGTGCTAATAAATAAGAAGTTTCATCAAACCTAAAATCAAGTTTACTTAATCTATTATTGATAGAATCTAACTTTTTAATAATTAAGCAATACGTTTTTACACTAAAAATTTATAAGAATAGTTTTAACCTTCAAATAAAATAGAGTACTTAAGGTTTTAACTAAACATTAACTTGTACTAACTAAACTAATAAATAATAAATGTGTCCTAATAAATCTTACTTTACTATAATATAGTAAAATGAGATTTCATAAATTTTAAATAATGGGGTATATAGGTAAACATGTAATAATAAATATATGGTCATTGAGCAAGGGCTAAAATAAAAATAAAATAAATAAATTTAATTTCCTTAGTTCAATTGGCAGAACAGAGGTCTTCAAAACTTTATGTGGTGGTTCAAATCCACTAGGGAAAATACCTTTTCTACAACTTGTTTTAACTAATGAACCCAGAGATGAATGTAAAAGTAAATTAGAATCTCTAAAGTGAATAGTAAATATTACTTTACTTAATCAATAACATGGCAAAGGGATAATGCTTTTCCTTCCTAGTAGGTTACGTCTAAATAAATATACCCCTTATTTATCAACTAATAATATACATGGACACCTATAGCCAGATACCCCCCTAAAAAATTTTAAATATTTTGTATACCTACTGAGGGTTATCACAAAATGTACCGTAATATGAAACTTTAAAAAAGTAATAATGTTAATGTAAATGTTAATAGTCAAGAAAATATTATCAATAATATATAATTAAACAGTTAAAATATAAATATAAAAGTATCGGTGAAACGAGTAATGTATAACCGAATTTAATTAACAAAAGAAAATGTTTCACCCCTATAAATGGTTAAAAGGTTTTAAATCTTTTCTTCTCTAAAATAATTTTATTGTATAATACATTTGGAAAATAACCAAGTTCACTCCATTGGAGTTTAAAATATACTTTAGATAAAGGGTTCAAATTTTGAGTATAGAGATGCTATAAAATTTTTAGTCATTAAATATTTGCGTATCGCTATAATTAGTTAATGTAAATAAAAATTGAATCGTTACTGTAAGTATAGTGGTGTTAAGTACAAACTTTAATACCGATTTTATCAAAGTAACATGAAAAACTAAAAATAAAATTATCAGTGTTTAATTCTATTTTTTTAATTAACACTTATTGAAAGATAAGGATAAATTATTTGTTTTTATGGATACAAAAAGGATTTATTTAAATTTAAAATTTAAAAATCATAATATACAACTCACTTGTTCATAATAAAGAGATTTTTTATTAACATTAAAATTAAGATTAGCTAATTATCTAAGATTTATTTAATTGTAGATCTTGATCATCCAGAATATTTTAAATTTTATCAATTTCAAGATACTTTTAAAAATTAAAAAAAAAAATATTCAATTATAAATCGTTTTAAAAATATGATGGGAACAATTAAATTTAATTATAAATATAATGCTTTAATTAAATATTCAAATTATTTTCTTGTTCTATTTAAATATTTATTTTAGGGTATCCTAAGTAAAATGGGGTCTAATATTTAATAAATTATTTGAAGTAAAATGACATGAAGGAGATAATGAGAGTTTCTAAGAAATCAAAAAGAGAGTTTATTTCTAGAGTTATAGTTAACCTTTCTGTTCCTATCTTTAGGAACTGACAAATTTTAAGTCCATTAAAAAAAATATTTTTTATTAAAACTAATTAAGTATAATTAAATTTTAAATGGAAATAGAGTCAAAGAAAAATTCTATTCCAAATAAACATAATGTTGAAAAAGATTTAACAGATCCAGATTAAAATAAAATTTAATAAAGAATAAGGTAAATTATTGGCTAATTGTAACAAATAAAAATATATCTAATAAAAAAAAAAATAAACTAAAAAAGTTTAAATCAAAAAAAAAATTAATATTAAGTTAAAAATTTAAAATAAAAGAGACTGTAAACATTGCGTTAAGCATATAAAATACAACTTAATACTGTAAAGGTTAAGTTTAATTTTCAGTAAGAATTTAATTTTGGTTCCGATTGAACGTTTTTCAGTAGTTTAAGACATGCAAATCGTTGTTCCCAACGTCCTTTTTATAAATAATATTATAATGTCAATGGGATTAGGGGATAAGGTGTAGAGGTGAGTATGTTAAATAAGATACCCTATAGTCTTCTTAGCTAGGAGATATGAAGTAAAGGAAAATTTCTGCTATAGGATTCTATTTAATTTGATTAGGTAGTTGATAGGGTAACGGCCTACCAAGCCAACGATCAAAAGTCAAGTTTGAAAGAACCTCTGGCCACATTGGGAATGAAATCTCCCAAGTAGTAATAACACTACCAGCAGTCGAGAATATTAGTCAATGCTCGTAAGAGTGAACTAGCTAACTGAAATCATAGAATTTCTTTAAATTCATGATGTCGTAAGGGAAAATAATGATAATACCTTACTATGAGTGTCGTCCAAATCTGGTGCCAGAAGACTCGGTAAGACCAGAGACGCAAACGTTAATCATCATAAACAGGCGTAAAGGGTTTGTAGGCAGCTTTTATAATATTAAAAAAATTTTTAATATAATTGAAAGCTAGAATCAAAAAGAGGTTATAGTGTATAACGCCTAGAGGAGGGCTGATATCCGTAGATCCTAGGCAGAATACTCAGGGCGAAGGCCACTCTCCACTAATGATTGACGCTGAGAAACGAAGGTTAGGGTAGGAAATAGGATTAGATACCCCGGTACTCCTTTCTGTAAACGATGAATGGTAGTCATTAGTTTAATTTAAATAACTAGAGGCGAAGTTAACACAATAACCATTCCGCCTTGTGAGTACTACTGCAAAGTAGAAAACAAAAAAATTAGTCGGTCTCGAAGCAAACGGAGTGAAGCATGTTATTTAATACGATAATCCGCGTAAAACCTTACCAGAACTTGCATACAAACTATAAATTTTCTGTCAAAGGAAAATATTAGGAGTATTTTAACATTTAAATACTTAAGTACAGGTGTTGCATGGCTGTCTTCAGTTCGTGTTGTTAAACATTAGGTTAATTCCACTAACGAACGAAATCCCTGTTATTAATTTATACTTAATAACTAATGAATCTGATAGAGATTCAGCGGGGGCTAAGACAAGTCGTTATGGCCCTCATGTTCTGGGCTATAGACGTGCCACAAAAACTTTTACAAAGTGATGCAATACTTTCCAAGAGAAGTGGAGCTAATCATTAAAAAAAGTGATTTATATTAAATATAAGCCGGATTGTCTCCTGTAATTCGGAGGCATGAAGAAGGAATTCCGAGTAATCGTTGATAAGTAGCGCAACGGTGAAGCTAGTTTCGTGATGAACTAACTGTCTGTCGCTGGGAAGAAGCTTTTAGTGGAGGAAACTGGAGTAAGATAATGTTTTTTTCATAGTAACTCATTGCTTTAAGTAAAGTATTTTTAGTATTATGATAAAACTTATTGGATTTAGTGAATTCATTGAGGTAACATCTCAAAAGTCATAGCATGGTAGCTGTACTGGAAAGTGCAGCTGGATAATAATTAATTTGTAACCCCCTATATTTTTAGAATTAAATTAGGAAAGATAAAATTAAATTAAATTTAGAATTAAATTAGGGAAGGGGTTAGCTTAGTTGGTTAAAGCAGTAATCTTACACATTATTGACCGGGAGTTCGAATCCCCCACCTCTTATAAATATATTTTAATTATAAATTATTTTTTATTTGTATAAATTATAGCGAGTATGTCGAAATTGGTAGCCGAGTGAATCTTAGGTTTTCATTGTTTTAAGAGTTCAAGTCTCTTTACTCGTATTAAAATGGTTGCTTTTATAAATTTTCTTTTTATTAATTTATAAGCATCTTTAGTTTAATGGTTAAAACAAGAATCTTCGAAATTCATAATAATGGTTCAATTCCATTAAGATGTTTTAATAATTTAATTTAAAATAAGGTTGCTTAATGGTTTAAGTATATATTTATATTCAAATAATTATAAATATATTAGTGAGTTCAATTCTCCTTTATTTTTTATTTTACCTTAGTAAAAGATGTTTTATTTTTAAGATGTAACTTAGGATGCCTTTAATTTATTAAATTAAGCAATGAATTTAATCATGATTGTCTTCATAGACAAGGTATTAAACACATTAATATTAGAATTTATATAAATTATATTTATATATAATATAGTGAGTAAAATATACTAAGTTCAAATTTAATCATTAAATTAATGAATTAATTACAATTATGTTAAATTACTTTTCAATTTTTAATACAATTTATAACGATGCTCCACAACCTTGGCAATTAGGATTTCAAGATAGTGCAGCACCAGGATTTACAGGGATAGTAGAATTACACAATACTATCTTCTTCTACTTAGTAGTAATATGTGTAAGTGTATTTTGGGTAATAGGTTCAATAATGTATTACTTTAATAATAATAATTCACCTATTGTACATAAATATCTTAACCACGGTAAAGTTGTGCCTATTCAAAAGTGTTTTAAATTTAATAATATTTATATAGTTAATAAACCATATATTAGGTTTTACAGTACTTCACCTAATAGTCCTTCTAATGATATTCCTAATAATATAAAATTATATGAAGATGCCTATTTAATGAGAAAATCAATAATTAAAGAAAATAAAGGTAAATCAGGAATATATAAATGAACTAATAAATTGACAAACGATATTTATATTGGACAATCGAAGGATTTATCAAAAAGATTTATCAAATATTTTAATCTTAGTTATCTAAGAGATAGAAATAGTCTTATAATAAGTAGAGCATTAATCAAATATGGTTACTCTAACTTTTCATTAGAAATATTAGAATATTGCGATGAAGCTGAGTTACTCATCAGAGAACAATATTATTTTGATAAGTTAAATCCTAAATATAATATCCTAAAAGTAGCAGGTAGTTCTTTAAATTATAATCATACACAAGAAACTAAAGCAAAAATTAGTAACTCTTTGAAAGGAGTTTATGTAAAGGAAAAATCACCTTTATTTGGTAAAGTCCATACAGAAGAAACTAAAGCCCTTATGAGTTTAAAAAAATCTAAAGTTAATAATCCTTTATTTGGTAAAGTTCACTCTGAAAAAACTAAAGAATTAATGAGACAAAAAGCTTTAGGTAGAAAACATTCTGATGAAACATTATTAAAAATGAGTATTGCTAAAGGTTCTTTTGTTTATATTTATGAAAAATTTGAGTCAGAAGGGTTTAAATTAATAGGTAGCTTTGTTTCAATTAGAAGGGCAGCTAAATTTTTAGGTATAAGTGGTTCTACTGTAAAAAGATATATAAATTCAGGGGAAATATTTAAAGATAGATATAAATTTTCATCTAAATAAATTTAAGAAAACTATGAATAAATTTTCACTGTATGCTGGAAACTCCTAAAGCCTTTAGGTACTATCTCATTTTTTAAAAATTTTATCAGTTATAACCCTAAAGGATGTTACAATGGACAATCAGCAGGAAACCAAATCTTTCAAAAGAGAGTAGGATCCTCAGAGACTACACGTGAAACTCCTTTAAAATCTAGAAGAAAGGATGAAGATATAGTCCAGCCATTTATTGAAAGATAATGGGTTTGCTGACATTAATAGAATTAATTTGGACTATTACACCAGCTTTAATTTTAATTGCTATTGCATTCCCTTCATTTAGATTATTATATTTATTAGATGAAGTAATTTCTCCAACAGTGACAATTAAAGTAGTAGGGCACCAATGGTATTGGTCATATGAATATAGTGATTATATTAATGTTAGTGGTGAATCAATAGAATTTGATTCATATATGATACCTGATTCAGATTTAGAATTAGGACAATTTAGATTATTAGATGTTGATAACAAAGTAGTTGTTCCTACTGATACACACATTAGATTAATTGTTACAGGAGCTGATGTTATCCACTCTTTTGCTGTACCTTCTTTAGGGTTAAAAATTGATGCTGTTCCTGGTAGATTAAATCAAACTTCTATCTTAGCTGAAAGAACTGGTACTTTCTACGGTCAATGTTCTGAAATTTGCGGAGTGTACCACGGTTTCATGCCAATAGCTATTGAAGCAGTATCAATTCAAGATTACTTAGCATGGATAGATGCAGCATAATCTAATTAATATAAACATTTAAATTTAATATATATTTTATAAGTGTTTAATTATAAATTTTATAATTATAATGCAAATATAAATTTATGTATACCCCCCTATAAAGCTAAATAAAAAAATTTAATCTATATGCTTAGTAAAAAATCAAATCAAAAATATGATTTAATCTAAATATAAATTTAAATAAAAATAAATTATTAATTATCTATTAGCTTAAAACTTTATTTATCAATTTTATAAATATTTTATAAAACATTAAATTCACTACTAATAAAATAATTAGTAGAAAAAGGTGAAACGAATGTATATTACTGTGAGTTTAATGGATAAATAAAGTAGTTACAATAAGTAGCTCAGTTATGAAAAGTAATAAACAAATTAACCAACGTTAATTAATAAATCAATCAACATGGAAAACAACCCATTTTTCTTACCAATTAATAATCAATATACTACCATAGATTTACCAACATTAAAATCAAATAATTATAAAACACCAACTTTAATAAAAAGAAAAAGAATAGATATGTCACCAGTATTAGAAATAGCTAAATATAATAATCAATTAATCAAAGATGATCAAAATAAAGAAGAAATAATTTTAAATAGTAAAAAAATAATAAGTAATGAAATAAAACCTATTTCACAAAAAACATCTTATTACGATAAAATAGATATGTTAACTTACATTCCAAAAAAAAAAGAAGATGATGAATTACAAACTGTTATTCAAAATTATTTAAAATCTTTTAGTACTTTAGATATACCTTTAGCTCAAACTCAAAATACTTTATATGAATTTGAATCAAAAACTTTAAATTCAAAAATATTAAATAAAAATGTATCTAAAATATTGGAATATTCATTCTTTGAAATGAATAGTGTAATAAGTAAACCTTATTTTTTAATAACGCCTAATAATATTATTATTAACTTATTTTTTTTTGTTCTTAATAAAAAACTTTATGACAAAAACTTTTTAGATTTAAATGTCAATAAATTACAAGGTTTAAGTGCTAAATTAAGTAATTATTTTAAAAAACCAGTAAAATTTGAATTAACTCAATTATATTCAGTTAGTCATAATAGTCAAATTTTAATTAATATTTTAGGTAAATTAGGTTTATTTAGAAGAAATTCTTTTTCTAGAATTGTAGGAAGATTTTTAAAACATCAATCTCATAAAATGATGTTTAGAAGTAATTTAAATAAATTTAGTAGATTTGCTACTATATTAACCGGTGTTAATATTAAATTGGGTGGAAGATTAATGAGAGGTAAAATAGTACCTAGAAGAACAGTTAAAAAAATTCAATACGGTAGTTTAGCTAGAAGTAAATCTAATTATGTGACTACAGCTAGATTAACTCAAAAAAACAAAAGAGGTACTTTCAGTTTTACTGTATCTATTGGACATAAATTTTTTTAATATCCCCCTTAAATTTGTTTATACCTAATATACTTATTTTTTCATTTATCTAATTCCTTTTTAAATTTTGAATATTTAATTATTTATTTTTTTTTTTAATCATTTTTAATAATTAGTTTTTAATTGATTTTTAATAAGTCCAACAATAATTAAATTATTTTATTAAAAATAGTTATCATTAATATTATATATTATTTATATGTTGTTCTTTAACAATATATTTATATTTATTAAATTATTTGATATTATTATTATTATTATCATTATTATTTTTATTATTTTTTAAAAGAGTACATTAATCATTATTAATGATCGAGGTTAAACCCTTAAAATTTTTAAATAAAAAGAAAATAAAATGTTTTTAGGTTAAACTTACTTGATATTTCAATATCTTGTTTACGACCAAACTATAAATATAATACATAATATATATTCGGTCAAATAAAATTTAAATAAATAAAATATGAAAAATTTCTTAATTGATTTATTAGCCTTTGCAGCACTGTTTTCTAGTGTATTAGTTATTACATCTAAAAATCCTGTAATAGCAGTTATTTTCTTAATTTCAGTATTTGTAAATGCAGCTGGATATTTAATATTATTAGGAATAGGTTTTATAGGTATTTCTTATATTATAGTATACGTAGGTGCCATTGCAGTATTATTTTTATTTGTGATTATGCTCCTAAATATCAAATTAACAGATATACTAGAAACAAGTCATCAATATACAAAAAACTTACCTTTAGCTTTCTCAATCGGTATATTATTTATATATGAAATTTATACAATTATTCCATTTCCTATTGATAATATCTCATTTACCTCTTATTTCTTAAATTTAATTAATTTTTTAAATGGTTTACTGTTAAACAACAATATAAATTTAGATTCAGTAGTACATCTAGCAATAAATCCAACTATTGCAGATACAACAATTAGTAGTTTCACTCAAATAGAAGCTATCGGACAAGGTCTTTATACTTATGGGGGATCATGGTTAATAATTATAAGTATAATATTATTATTAGCAATGGTAGCACCAATCTTTATAACTAAACCTAGAAATAAATAATTAATCAAATTATAAATAAATGAATTAGAATAAATTGTTTCTGTTTACCGACAAATCTAACATAAAAATAATCCAACCCCCTCCAAATTTAACAAATAGAATAAGTTTATAAAAAGAGTATTTAAACATATGCGTCAAGCATTTAAACTCCAACTGGACATCCTTCATGTTGCCAGTTCAAGCTCAAAAGTAAAGTAAAATATTTAAAAGTAATAAGATTTTAAGTAAGTATTTAAAAGATCATTTAAAAGAGGTCTCTCAGTTGAAAGTTAGTTTTTAGTTATTGGATTAATTAAAGATTAATATTTACTCATTCTGAGATCTGTTAATTATATTGTTATCGGGAAATAAAGTAATAATTTTTGAGGTTACTCATAGAAATTGTGTGTTTCTGGGTATCCGTCACCATGGTCTATGTATTCAACACCAACGATGTAAGTGATAATGACTTTTTATCAGAGAATCTTCTGTAAACTATATTCTTAGTGATTAATCCGTAAATAATTTTTATTGCTGGAACTATTGAGATTAATCTAGAATTTAAGAATAAGAATTTTAAGAATCTCTGATCAGCTCCAACTCTAAGGTTTAACAGTTGAATACCTTTAGAATCGTTAGGTGCAAATGGCACTATTGCCATTGACGGACTATTATATATTGTTAAATCTCTTACCTTAAAATTGTATATTCCTAATGGATTATACACAGGTTTATGCAATTCTGCAATGAGATAGTAAAGAACAAGAATAACACTTGTTATCATCTGTGATGGGAAATTTTTCATAGTTTTATATTTTTATTTTTGAAGAATCGAAAAAACTTAGTTCTTGTTTGCCTACTTCAACCAATGAATTCTTGGCTAACTTTAACTTCTACCAATGCTAAAGATTTAGATACACTTTATTTAATTTTCAAAGTTTTGGAGGTTGATAGGTTCCGCATTCTCTGCTTAAACTAGACTAGAATTAATAGTTTAAGATAAACTAAAGTTTTAATGGTATACGTATAACCCGTAAGGGGCTATTACATATTTTATAGGAGAACCTTATGTACTTGATGATAATAATGATAATAAAAATATAATTGGTTATGTTGTCCACTAGAAATAATATTAATAGTTCTGGTTTTATGAAATCTTGTCCTTACTAATAAAGACAAATTTCAACTTTGGGGTTTTATGCCCAAATTGAACCTGTCAGAATTGAACTGACAACCTCCCCCTGTCACTCTTCGGATATTCAGGGTATGTCTAAATAATTGTAACAAATCATTATTCAATATAAGATAAGAGGTTAAAAGAATCAGTATCTCATTATTTTGTTTGCTTCGAGCAAGAGATAGTTCTTAAATTTTTTGATAAGAGCCCAGTTATTTCATTTAAGATATGCCACAATTAATTCCTTTTTACTTTTTAAATCAATTATACTTTTCATTTGTAGTATTATTTGTAGTAATTTATATTTTATCTAAATATTTTTTACCCTTATTTACTTTACAACAAGTTATTAGATTATTTATTGTTAAATTAAATAATAAATCTTAATATCAATATTAAATATAATAATTATATAGATAGTTAAATATTTATTTATATGATTATAATATTTACCCCTATACATTATATTTATTTATAATAAAATTATTTATTGATCCATTTGTTAAAGATAAATACAATAAATTAAGCTAATTACTTATATTATAATTAAAATTTATAATGTTTTTATAAGTTATAAAATAATTTAATTTTTAAGAAAAATTGATACAAATGTATCCCAAATAAAGTTAATCTTTTTAAAGTTAAAAAATTAAATTAAAAATAAAAAAATTAAATTAAAAATAAAAAATTTTTAAAGGAGCCATCTTTAATATAAAATATGTATCATTTAATCATACTTGAGGAATAGTTTTCATTGGTAAGTTAAAACGATTGCTAATTGTTCGGGTAATACCCTTGGAGGTTCGACTCCTCTCTATTCCGATTTACTTGTAAAACTCTCATATTTTAAAAACAGGACACATCAAAAGATATATAATCTAATGGTCAATAAATTATAAAAACAAGGAGTAATGATCTTTTTAAGTATCTTAATTTTAATAGTGGCAATTGCCCTTCCATCGATTAATCAAAATATAAGAAGTATCTTATATGTAAGAATATCTTCTATAATATTTATTTATGCCGGAGCATTAGCATTTAATGCTTTCTATATTCAGTCAATTGGATCAGGTATAGGTGTATATAGTGGATTATTCCAAGTCACAACCATCTCTCAATTATTGGACGTCTTAATTTTATTAATAGGAAGTCTAATATTAATATCATGGCCATCTCTAAATATATCAAAAGTAAAATTAACAGAAAATATACCATATGCTGGAGAATATTCATTAATTGTATTATTTAGTACATTTGGGGCATCTTTATTAGTATCTTCAGCAGATTTAATTTCAATGTACTTAAGTATAGAATTACAATCTTTTGGAGTGTATATATTAACAACTTTATATAGAGATTCAGAATCTGCTACTTCAGCAGGGTTAAAATATTTCTTATTAGGAAGTTTATCGTCATGTATAATCCTATTAGGAAGTGGATTAGTTTATACTTATACAGGATTAACAAATTTAGAAAGTATTTATAATTTAATTAGTGTAAGTGAAAATACAGCGATGTTACAAGGTTTAAGTTTAGGAATTGTACTAATAATAGTAGGGTATTTATTTAAAGTATCAGCAGCACCATTACATAATTGGGCACCTGCATTGTGTTTTGGGAAAACACATAAGTGGGTAAAACTATCAAACTCCGGGGACACCCTAAAGCTTATGATACCAAGCTATTTTCGAAAGATTATAAGCGGCCAGAATAATTACCTGGGTATGGTAACAAGTCATAAGATGAATGAAAATGAAATGGGTTATCGCGGATCTAAGTCAGCTAACAAAGCTGTAAAAGAGCAACGAGTAGACGGTAGTTGGTTTTTAGCTCCAAAAGCTAGAAGCTTAAGGTATACTCTAATGGGTTTCGAAAGAAACTATCAATTCAAAGTCCTTTCTAAACAATTAAACAAACAAAAATTTTCTTTTTCTACTTTAACTAACAACAGCGTAAACAATTTTATAAACCCATGGTTTCTCACAGGATTCATAGACGCTGAAGGGTGTTTTCAGATTTCAATTAGATATGATAAAAAATATAAAACTAATTGAAGAATATCCCTTACTTTTCAGATAAAACTACATGTTAAAGATATTGCCTTATTAAATAATATTAAAAATACTTTGGGAGTAGGAACTATCACATTACATAATAATGATACCGCTAATTTTAATGTATATTCTATAAAAGAATTACAAGTAATAATTGATCATTGTGTCAAATACCCATTAATAACACAAAAACATTCTGATTTTTTATTATTTAAACAAGCTTTTGAAATTATTCAAAGGGGGGATCATTTAACTGAAAAGGGTTTATTAGAAATAGTAGGTTTAAAAAGCGCACTTAATTTAGGATTATCTGAGAAGTTAAGAGCAGCTTTCCTTAATTTTGTTTCTATTACTAGACCAGCATTTAAATTTAATGGTATACCTGATCCTTTTTGGGTAGCAGGTTTCATTAGTGGTGATGGTTCTTTCTATTTAAGTATTAGATCTAAAATTTCTCCAACTAGCACTACGGGGAACATTTTAAGAAGTGTTTCTTTAATTTTTGGAGTAACTTTACATCTCAGAGATAAAGAGGTTATCCAAGCTTTGGCTTCTTATTTTACTTTATTAAATGGTAAAGGTTTTGATAGCTTAACTGTAAAACCTTATCCTATATCTGTTACAAAACACTCTGTAAGTCTTTACATAAGAAGATTTTCTGAAATTGTGAATGTAATTATTCCTTTTTTTGATAAGCACCCTATTCTTGGGGTCAAAAGTTTAGACTTTTCCGATATAAAAAAAGTAGCAGAAATTGTTCAAAATAAAGGGCATTTAACTAGTTCAGGGTTTGAATCTATTCAAAAAATAAATTCTACTCTAAATCTAAGAAGACCTTGAGTATCAGACACAGAGTAGATTTAAATTATTGCTAGTTTAGTAGAAAAAATTCAAAATATTCTTTAATTGCATGATAAATTTGAAGGCCATGGATGTATATGATGATAGTCCGACTATAGTAACCATATGGATAACTATTATGCCTAAAATATCAATCTTAATCTTCTTATTAGAAATACAAAGTCAAATAGGTAATAGTTTAATAACAATCTTTTCATTATCATTGAAAACTTTATTGTTAATAAGTTCATTATTATCTTTATTAATAGGAACAATAGTAGGGTTAGCTCAATCAAGAATAAAAAGACTGTTAGCATATAGTACTATCTCACATATAGGTTTCATATTATTAGCTTTAGCTATAAACACAGAACAATCAATAGATTCATTCTTATTTTATATAATTCAATATTCTATTACAAATTTAAATACATTTTTAATATTAATAGCATTAGGTTATGTATTGAAAAATAATAGTCAATCTATTTTAGAATCATTCCAAGATATTAAATATATTACTGAACTTAAAGGTTTATTCTTTAATAATCCATTATTAAGTTTAAGTTTAACTATTTGTTTATTTAGTATGGCAGGTGTACCTCCTTTATTAGGTTTCTTTTCAAAACAATTTGTACTATATTCAGCAATGCAAAGTGAATATTACTTTATTGGTATCATAGCCATAATAGTGAGTGTTATAAGTGCTTCTTATTACTTAAAAATTATTAAAGTTTTACATTCTGAATCTAAAGAAATAGTAGAAGTCACAGAAAGTCAATCTACTTTAAGTTCACTTCATAGTTTCATGATATCAACTTTAACTTTATTTATATTATTTTTTATTTTAAAACCTTCAATATTATTAAATAGTACACAATTACTAGCATTATCTTTATTTTATTGTTAGTATGAATAATATTTTAATGTTGTTTATTTTTGTACCTGTTTTAGCTGGAATTTTATTATTACTTAATTTTTTATTAGCACCTAAAAATGCTTATGAATCTAAGGTATCGGCTTATGAATGTGGTTTCTCACCGATTTATGGTCAAACTAGAAGTGTTTTCCATATAAATTTTTTTTTAGTTGCTTTATTATTTTTAATCTTTGATTTAGAAATATTACTATTATTTCCTATAGCTGTAACTTTATATCAAGTAAGTACATTTGGATTTTCAATGGTATTAATATTCTTTATCGTATTAACGATAGGATTTATTTTAGAAATTGGATCAGGTTCTATTAAACTGGTATCTAAAAATAGTTAAAGTTTATCTTTAGATAAAAATTATTATTTAATTTACCCCCCTTCCTAATTAAAACACTTACAAAAATAAAAGTGTTTTTATGATCAAGCAACAAAGGCTACTTTAAGTACTTCAGCTGTATGTTCCACCCAACACCTTGAAAATTTAAAGGATGTAACAACAAATTCTTATTGAGAAACAATTCATGAAAAAGACAGAGGGCAAGAAACAAACAATCCTCATATAATAGCTAGAAGACATATTACTAAAGGAGATTTTACAGTTGCTAAAATAATAAATTTGGTTCAATCTCAATTAGGACACACAATAAATCAGGAAGAATTAGATAAACTAAACTCTATCAAACCAGTATCAATTTTATTTGATGATTTAGGAGTTCGACCTAAAATTCAAGAACAAGTAATTAATAATAGTGCGTATCACGCTAAAGTTAGAAGTAAACTAAATAAAACCTTTAGTCTAATCATGTTTTCTATATTAAGAGAAAAGTTTGGTTTTCTTTTCGATGGAATGGAAAACTCAAACAATAAGCAAAATTAAAACTAATACTAAGTAATATAATTAGTAACGTAAATTATAAGGATAAATCAATAACCTTTTCAGATGTTAATAGATACAAATAATAAATTTATCTATATCTTATTCTGTTTTTATCTAATTATAAAATGATATTTTAAAAATATCTTATATCTTTAACAACATACTATTTTAAATTTATTTATTTTTTGTTCTTTATTTTTTTTTTTAGAAAATTACTTCTAAATATAGCTAAGGCTAATGATGAAAGTTTAAGATATTTTATTAAAAAAAATTAATAAGAGTAGTAAATTTTAACTATGATAATAAAAAAAAAATTTTTTTGTAAATTATATTTTTATTTAAAAGAGTCATAAATGAACGAGTATAGTTAAGTTGGTATAACTTCTACCTTCCAAGTAGTTATCATCAGTTCGAATCTGATTACTCGTATATTTTTTATAGATCAATCTTATCTATAAGTAATTACAATTAATTATTTTAAATTTGTTAATATTAAACACTTTAATTTTAATTAAATAAAATAAAATAAAATAATAAACAAGAGCGAGGTGACTCGAACACCTACCGATGATTTTGGAGATCGTCATACTAACCAATTGATACTACGCTCTTAAAAAAATTTTTTTTAATAATATAAAGGATATAATACTCTTTTATAACTAAATATTAAGGGCCCTTAGCTTAATAGGTAGAGTACCTAATTGTCGATTAGGGTGGTCCCAGTTCGAATCTGGAAGGGCTCGTGAAATTAAATTTACGCACTAAAAGAGTATGTTTTATTTTAAAGTCATACGTTAGACACTATCAAAAAAAACATTTAAAATAAATATGTTAGCCGCAGCAAAATACATTGGTGCAGGATTAGCCTGCTCTGGATTAATTGGAGCCGGAGCTGGAATTGGATTAATTTTCTCAGCTTTAATTGCTTCTACTGCTAGAAATCCTCAAATTAGAGGTCAATTATTTGGGTACGCAATCTTAGGATTCGCTTTAGCAGAAGCTACAGGGTTATTCTCTTTAATGATTGCATTCTTATTATTATACTCATAATAAAAATTCTTATCGAAATATTACCAATATAAGTAATATTTCCCCATAAATTTATTTAAAATAAATGGTATAATTAAAATTAGCCAAAGGAATTAAGCATATAGAGTTATGTTTACAGTTGGTTTCTGTAGTAAATTTGCAAAATTTATAGTAGGGTTCGATTCCTTCTTAACTCTAGTTAAAAAATTTCTCTTAGTTTAATGGCAGAACATCATTCTTCTAAAATGTCAATTTTGGTTCGATTCCAAAAGAGAATGAAGATAAATGACTCAAAATAAAACTAAATTGTTACAGTGTAAAAAAAAAAATAAAAAAAAAATAAATAATACTCAATTTTAATTAAAATAAATTAAGAATAATAAACTAATAACTTTGATAAGTAAGAGCCAACAAGAATATAATTAAATATTTTTACTGGACATAATCGTATCATTTTAAATATTTTTCTAAAAGGTAAAATTCTAAAATGATCATTTAAAAATAAATAAAAACAAAAAAAAAATAAAAAACTATGATTCAATACGATTTATTATTACAAATAGCTAATATAATCATCAATTTAATAGATGTTTTATTAGTTTTATTACCTATATTACTTGCAGTAGCTTTTATGACTATCATAGAAAGAAAACAATTAGCTGCACATCAAAGAAGAGTAGGACCTAATACAGTAGGTTACTATGGAATTCTTCAACCATTTGCCGATGCTTTAAAATTAGTAGTCAAAGAAACAATTATACCATCACAATCAAATAAAATATTATTCTATTTAGCTCCTGTCTCTACATTAATCTTTAGTTTATTAGGTTGGGGTATTATACCATTTGGTGAAGGTTTAACATTATTTGATTTTCCTTTGGGTATATTATATACTTTAGCTTTATCATCTTTAGGTGTATACGGTGTATTATTTGCAGGGTGGTCTGCTAATTCTAAATATGCATTTTTAGGAAGTTTAAGATCTACAGCAGCAATGATAAGTTATGAATTAATATTAAGTTCCGCAATATTAATAATAATTTTATTAACAGGATCATTTAATTTCACAACAATCATAGAAAGTCAACAATCAGTATGGTTTATAATACCTTTATTACCTATATTTATTATTTACTTTATTTCCATATTAGCTGAAACAAGTAGAACACCATTTGATTTACAAGAGGCTGAAAGTGAATTAGTAGCTGGTTTCTTCACTGAACACAGTTCAATTATTTTTGTATTCTTCTTTTTAGCGGAGTATACTTCCATAGTATTGTTTAGTTGTATAACAGCTATATTATTTTTAGGTGGTTATAATATGCCTAATTTAATAGTAAATGATACTTTCTTTAATATACAAAGTATTATTTTAGGTTTAAAAACATGTATATTCTGTTTTATGTTTGTATGGTTCAGAGCAACATTACCTAGACTAAGATATGATCAACTTATTGAATTCTGTTGGTTAAATCTATTACCGGTAGTAGTAGCTTTTATTATACTTGTTCCAAGTATATTAGTTGCTTTCGATATAGCTCCTTATTAAAATTAATATTAAAGCCCCCTTTTTTATCATTTAAAAGAAAGTAGATTTATAAAATACAAATTAATAAACAGTTTAATTAAAGCCTATAATTTAAAGGTAGAATAATTTCTTGATAAGGAATCTGTAGAAGTTCGATTCTTCTTGGGCTTATAAAATATATTTTTTATGAATATAAACTATTAATTTGTTACAGTGTAAAAAAAATTATTAGTAAAAGTTTAAATATCTAATTAATTGAAATGATAAAATCAACAAAATAAGGGTGTATAAGTATTATAATAAAACATATACTTAGAAAAATATAAATTAAAGATGTTTAGATGTAAAATCTAATCATTAAAACATCCTTTAATATATTAATAGAATAATGTATATACTTTATAATATTTTTTTAATAAAATATAAATATGTATCTATTCAATTTTAGTTTAAAAATTTAAGTGAGAAATTTAAAATCGCAAATATTACTTAGACTTGTAAATTCATATTTAGTAGATTCACCTGAACCTGCTAATATCTCATATTTGTGGAATTTTGGGTCTTTATTAGGATTATGTTTAATTTTACAAATATTAACAGGAATTTTCTTAGCAATGCATTATCAACCACACGTAGATTTTGCTTTTAATTCTGTTGAACATATTATGAGAGACGTAAACAATGGTTGGGCAATAAGATATACACATGCAAATGTTGCATCATTCTTCTTTATATTTGTATATGCCCATATAGCTAAAGGATTATATTATGGGTCTTATAAATCACCAAGAGTATTATTATGGACAATTGGAGTCATAATATTAATAGTGATGATAGGTACAGCATTCTTGGGTTATGTATTACCATACGGTCAAATGAGTTTATGGGGTTTCCTTATTAAGCCCCAAATATATAATATTTATTTATTTTTATTTTCTTTAGTACTTATAGTTCCTCTTGATTTTTATATTACTTCAAAAGTAAGTAGACTTAAAGGTATTTTAAGAATTGGTCCGCACAATAAAGATGTTTTATCTATAATATTTGGATCTCTTCTTGGAGATGCTTACGCTGAAAAAAGAGCAGGTGGACTAGGGACAAGAATCAATTTTTATCAAGAAGCTGTTCATGTTGAATATCTTTATTCTTTACACAAACTTTTTTCTAATTTAGGTTATTGTAATCCTAAAATACCTGTTGTAACAAGTAGATTAGGTCCCAAAGGTAAATTAAGACAAATAGTCAGATTTAGAACTTGAACTTACACAAGTTTTAATTGGATACATGAATTATGGTACAAAAATAACATTAAACAAGTCCCAGCAAATATAGCTGAATATTTAACTCCATTAGCTTTAGCAATTTGGATCATGGATGATGGATGTAAAGTAGGAAAAGGGTTAAAATTTTCTACTAATTCTTTTTCCTATAATGAATGTTTAATTCTAGTAAAAGCTTTAAATGATAACTTTAACCTTAAAGCTTCAGTTCAATCAGCGGGAAGTAATGATCAATACGTTATCTATATTTGGAAAGAATCAATGAATGATCTTAGAAATATAGTTTCTCCGTATATAAAACCTGAAATGAAATATAAAATAAATTAAAAATATAAAATATTATATATAGTTATATGGTCTTATATAAAGCAATTTTTACTAAAAATTTATAGATTTAGCCATATGGCAATACTGATGAAAACAGGTCAAAATTGTTTGTTTAGCATTAAGACCGTCGGTAGAGTAAACTATCGCTACAGACTGCTTCATCGGTGGGTGTCTGAAATGATGCTTAATGTACAGTCGGGATCTTTTTTAATTTAAAAATTTATAGTTAGCGCTATAACTTATTAAATAAAACACAAGGCTTTATACTGTATTAAATTACAATTATTTTTAATTAAAATAAGTATATTGTACATGGTTTGCTTGTTTTAAACATTTAAGCTTAATACAAAGCTAGAATAAGCAAATTAAAGATTTGGCAACAGTAATTACAAATTTATTAAGTGCTATACCAGTATTTGGACAAGATTTAGTAGAGCTAATCTGGGGAGGTTTCAGTGTAAGTAATGCAACATTAAATAGATTCTTTTCATTACATTATTTATTACCTTTCTTATTAGCTGCTTTAGTAGTAGCTCATTTAATTGCTCTACATACTCATGGATCAAATAATCCTAATGGGATTTCAGGAAGTGGAGATAGATATGCATTCCATCCATACTTTGTCTTTAAAGATTTAGTGACAATATTTTTATTCTTATTAGTATTAAGTATTATGGTATTTTATTACCCTAATTTCTTAGGACATAGTGATAATTATATTCCTGCGAATCCAATGCAAACACCCGCATCTATTGTTCCAGAATGGTATCTTTTACCATTCTATGCTATTTTAAGATCAATACCTAATAAATTATTAGGGGTATTAGCTATGTTTGGAGCATTATTAATATTTTTAATTTTACCTTACTCTGATTTATCTAGAATTAGAGGAGCATCATTTAGACCTTTAATGAAATTCATCTTTTGGTTATTTGTTACCGATTTTATAATCTTAATGTGGATCGGGTCTCAACACCCTGAAACACCTTACGTTGAAATAGGACAAGTGGCAACTGCTTTTTATTTCTTATGGTTCATTTTCTTAGTTCCGGTTGCTGGTATATTGGAAAATACTCTTTTCGATTTAGCAACTATTTCTAATAATAAAATTGATTCCCCCCTACCTACAAGTAATAACTTTAACAAAATTTAAAACTTTAGTTAAACCAAGTCTAATAAATTTAAGCTACGGTATTCATATTAATAGCCATAATTAAAAAAAATAAATTTATTATTTTATATAGAGACTTATCTTAAAAGAAAGGTAAAAGCATATAATTATAAAATTTATAGAATTATGATTACAGTTGGTTTCTGTAGTAAATTTATTTTTATAGTAAGGTTCGATTCCTTCATAACTCTAAGTCAAGTTTTTTTTTCAATTTTGTTTTGTTTTTGTTTTGTTTTCGCTTTAATATTGGTTTTCTGGTTCAATTCCAATGAAACTATAAGCGGTAAAATAAATAAACTCATAAACCCACTGTTTAAAAGGAGTGTAAGTAGGGTCAGCCATAGAAAACTACCCTCAGAGCGGTACGGAATAGTATCCCACCGTAGGGCTCGCTGTTATCACTCATTCTTATAAGGATACTAATTCTATTACGAATAATTAGAATTACAAATAATATCTTGATAACTAAGTTCATCTTTATGGTATAATTAATTATCATAACTACATAAGGGTATTTGTTTTCCCCAGATGGTTCCATTAAATCTAGCAACAGAGAGCATTTCCTTACTTAAACATTTTACTTTTTGTATTTTTCACAGAACGCACATGATATTGATGTTAAAATAGAAATCGTTCCACATAGGACACAGACTTTTCCGAAGGATGTTTGGGGTTCATCTAGTCCCCAACTTTTATTAACAATCGAATCCGGTAAAGGACTACTTAAAGAAAGTTTTCTTGTAGTTATGCAAATCTCTAAGCAAATCCCGGATTAATATTTCTTTATCAGTGTTATTACATTTAAGGAGCTCCAAATTTAAAGGGCTTTTCTCATAGAATCAAAGTTTAAAATTTTTTGGCAAGTGTAAGGGGCAGGATGCTCTAATAAGTCAAGTCGCATTAATAGGTTTAACCGCCTTTTAAACAAAGGCTTAGAAGCCCCTACTAATTTCTTAGAGCGGTTATCTATGATTTCAGAAGCTGACATGTAATCCCTGTTTCCTTTCGTCATTGTATTCAAAGATACACTACTACTATGGAAACTACCTTTCCGCAGTACACTACCCCTGGGTAGTATAGAGGCGGTTGAATCCCGAAGTTGACTGTTAGGTCTGTTTAATGTCCCTGTAGTTTTAGCCGCCACCCCTAAATTTTAACCTCCTATACTGGAGTAACGTCTAGCTTTCTGACAACTTCCTTCACTTTGGGTATTAAAAGGCAATGCTAGAAAGATATCGACATATTCTGCTTAGGATATATTCTCTGGATTGATGTTATTTAAGGTATCAGGTTCGTAAACCTCTACAGGACTACTCCTGCTCATAGTGCTTTAGCAGCCCCAATCGGATACTATGTTTGTATTCAGCTACTTTAACCCTATTTATTTTTAAAATTAGTTAATACTGGTAGCAAGCTTTTATTTATAAGCCAATAGGCCACATATGCAATATAGATCGGACAATCTCTACTAACTAACGCCCTCCTTCCCCCCCTAATAAAAAATAAGGTAAAAACCTTCAAATACTAATTTAGCCACAGTGTAAAAAATAGAATAATTACCATTATAGCCTATTTCTATGGGAATAATTTAACCTATTACTTTAAATAAGTAAAAGCCAACAAGAAAATATTAAATATTCTTACTGGATATATTCGTACCATTTTACTTTCCTAAAATGGTCTTCCCATTACATTAAAAAAAAGATTAAACCTTAACCATGAACCCAATAATCAGAGAAATGTTCGGTTCTCTATTAAATCCACTTAATGAGAACCGGAGCGGTAAAGAATTAATTTTACATCCTAATTCAAGAGACCGTTCAAATAATATAGAATCTGATATTGACCTTTTAGCCAATAATTTGGGTGACGAGTTAACACCTTTTGTCGAAGCTTTTCCAAAGTATTCACAAGAAAACCCTAAGGTTTCTGTCACTCAAAATTTATATGAGGAAATTTTTACAGATTCTATAGTGAAATCATTAGTGGAAGATCAAGTAAAAGGTATCGTTACATCACCAAGAGAATCTATTTTTGACGTACCTAAGGCTCTAAATAAATTATTGCAATCCCACCCTACTGTTGTTGTACCAAATAAATTAGAAGGGTTGACACAATATTTTAACAGTATAGCGGATATGACTGTCAGAGAAATATTCCAAAAAATACTAGATTGTAGTATAATAGAAAATATTCAGATGGCTGAATTAGGAATTGTTGCATTAAAACTGATAACATTCAGTTTTATTTTTAAAAATACAGTTAGACTATACGCTAAAGTAGCCTATCCACAGGCTACTAAAACCGTTGAAGAAGCGGTACTTAGAAGAAGAGAAATAAGATTCTTTATGGTTTATGGAGCTTTACCTATTTCATTAGCTATTTATAATATCGGTAATCTTACATTTAGAGGATTACTAACTGACAGAGTATTGGAAGCAACTAATGGTTGCTCTAAAGAAGAGTTGCACCAATTAGGGAGCAACATTCAAAATGGTATAAGTAAATCAGGTGTTCTATCTTTTTTATGTAGTCAAACACCTAATTGGCTTATATTAATAATAGCGTTGTTTTTAGTAACAGTATATTATAATCCTTACAATATTGTACATTATATTTTTAATTTAGTGCAAATGTATAGTTATGTGTTTATTATTTTCTTATTATTAGGTCAGATATTTATGATATTGTATTATACCATGTCATTTATATTTTTACAAATGACTCTTAATAATAAAGTAACTATATCTAAAAGCTTACCTAAATTTATTAAGTCTAGATTACTGTTGTATTCTAATTTGACGAATGAAGGTAAAATTAGAGTCTCAAGATCAAATAAAATAAATATTTGGATTTATATTTGTATCTTTATATGTACGTTGATAATGTATTTACTAGGTGTGTATAGTTAACCGATTAAACTGTGCACAAACATCCTTAGTATTATTATTAATAAATATAAAACCCCCTTTCAGATAAGAATCTTTCCATTAAAACACTTGGAGGTATCCTCGTGTTCTGTTATTTTGTAAATCCGAACCTCCTTTGCGATATCCTTGCTTTGTAAAAATATTAAATTAAATTAACCAAAAATTGATACATATGATTTATATTCCATGAACTTTTTATTTTATACAAATCAAGATTTTTTTTTGGAGTGATAGTTGGATGCTTAAACGTAGGAAGATTCTTTGTTGCTGCCATAATTAGATATGATCTTTTTAACCCTGTAATAGAAGAAACAGTTAAAACTACGACAACTGAAACAAAATAATTATAATTAAAAATCCCCCCTACTTCTATAAAAACATTTAATTTGATATTTCTATCAAAATTTTAAATTTTAAATGATTAAATTTAAATATTTTCAATTGCTAAGTATGCTGTTTCAAAACTTTAAAAAATTTTTTTAGTCATAAAAATATTAAGTTATACATTAAAAATAGGTTAAATTATTAATTAAACAAATAAATTATAATTGAAACAAATTCATTCAAAATCTTTTTTAAATAAATAATTAAAAATTTTAATTAAGATGTTAAAATCAAGTTGAAATATTAAAATAACAAAAATTTTAGCATAGTATCCTTATTTTTTAAATTGAGCCTAATGAATTTTATAGTAGTCATTTGTTCATTATGCTCAATTTTAAGAAACTATAATTTATAAGACAAAAGTAATTTATTTATTAAATCCTATGATAAATTGAAATAAAAGAGTATGTTTTTATTATAATTAATTGAAAATTTTAAACGGTAGATGACAAATTGGCTCGTCGCTCCTTTTGGGTAGGAGATATATAGCGTGTTCGAATCGCGCCTACCGTATATTTCTATTTTTAGATAGGTGTCATGGCAGAGTGGTAATTGCGGAGTACTGTTAATACTTTTTTTCAGAGGTTCAATTCCTCTTGACGCCTTTAATATTTTACATATTTTAATTACAAATTTAACACCTATTTTATTTTAATAATCACTTTTCTTTTTTAAGTAAAAGAGAGCGTATTTATTATTAACGAACATGTTGAAATTGGTAAACAATCTCCTCTTAAGCAGGAGTGGAAGTAATTCCTTAAGAGTTCGAGTCTCTTTGTTCGTATTGTTTCAAAGATAGTGTATTCTTCATAAGCGATATAGTGTAACGGTTAGCACAACAGCCTCATGACCTGTTAGATTCGGTTCGATTCCAGTATTCGCTATTATCTATAGGTCTTTTAGTATAAAGGTCGTACAGCTCCCCTTCAAGAAGCTAGTACCAGTTCGATTCTGGTAAAGATCATTAATTAAAAATGTAAATATTATATATGCAAAGAATTTAAAATAAAAGAAAGTATAAACTATTAATATTTATTATTTTTATAATACTAAAAAGCTGAAATCAGTTATAAAATATTTTATATTTTAATAACCAAGGTTTTGGTCCCAAGAGCTAATAGGAACAATATAGATTCCATTGGCAATCAAGAGCTAATCAGAAAAGAAGATAGGGGAACTTTGTTCCCTCCTTTAACCA